GTAACTCTCTATTTTAATCCGTGTAATAAGTTTGATCGATTTTTTCCGTTGATTTTGGTGATTCATTTAATGGTTCTTCAAAAAGCTTATTTTTTGTTCTTGTTACTTTACCTAACAATTTATCCACCTCTTCCTGACTCTTAAAATCAATAGGTATTTGATTCGTTTTTATTTTGGTCGCTTTATCTACACAAGATAACAATTCAATAACCTCTGGAATCTTAATATCTCTATATTTTCTAAGCATTTTACTACGGCTTATTAAATGCTTAGTTATTGCAATTACTTCACTGTCTGCAAGAGAAATTTTCTGATTATTTGAATTGCGTTCAGAATTAAGACTACTTGAAATCATTCTGCTAAATTCTCTTTGATTCTTACTTAAATAAGTATAAATTGTGGGCAAAGAAGGACCCCTTTTTAAGATGGTTGTTCCTGATTTTATGTTTTTTTCCATTTCTACATTAACTTCATTATCACAAGCATCTCTTACTCTTATAATTTCAGGATCACCCTTATAAAAAAAATTCGTTTGATTTAAATTTGTAGGCAAAACATTAGCAATAGCAATAGAGCTTGCTAGTAAAAATTCTTTTAATTTTTTCATAGTAATATTAATGCTCCTATGCTGGTAATGCCGTAACAAAAATAGGCTTTTTATAAATCTTTTGACTCTTTACTTTTGTTGTAACTGAATTCTTTTTTGAGCTTTTTAAACTACTTTCTTTGCCTTTGTTAATTGCTTCTCGTACAAAACAAATATTAACTTGACTTCGGTTAAGCTCAATTGGTTGATAAAAAATTTTTTCACATTGATCAATTACATCAATACATGATTGATGAGTATAAGATTCAGGATTCAAATAATAACTCCCAACACCCATAAGCTTTTTAACAGAAGCCATAGCAGAGCCTTTATATCTCATAGAGAAGTGTAAAACTCCAGACTTAGGTGCTATATCGTTGGAGTCTTGGATAATTTGGCCATATATACCTCTGAGAGGTATATTGAGAATGTTCTGATTTACCTTATTGCGAGGATACATTATGCTTACATAATTCCAGGTTATATTTGAATTCTGAACAGACAAAAAAGGAGAAATAACACTATTACATACATCTTGCACAAAGTCTCCTAGTAAGACGCTTTTTTTATATCCATATGAAACTCTAAAACATAGGTCCAAAGTATATATATCAGACGAATTTTGTGGAGAATAGTAAAGCTTAATTCTCATATAATTTGCTATTTGAGCGCTAATTATATTTAACTGCCTATTTAATGTTTGACTTATTGAACTACTTGAAAGCATAATAATTATTTCTTCCTTGGATTTTTAAAATAGTTTGCTGGATTTAGATAAATTTTCCTTTGCTTCATCAGCTCTATATCTGAATCATCAATGGATTTATAATCAACATCTATGGAACTAGATGCATTAGATCTCTTGAGGTAGGAACTTACTAACCAGACAAAAATATCCCATGTTTTCAGTATCAAGTACGCGTATAATAAAATCTTTAATATTTTTATCAATAAACCTATACGAGCAGCATTCTGCAATGTTAAATGGATTGATAAAATTTTTGCTTGATCAGATGTTTTTTTGTATACTTTATCAGCTTCTTGGATTTGTATTGTTAAGCCAGGAGTTGGGCCATCTATAGCATTCATTATTTCATCATCAGAGAGCCTGTGCTTCTTTCGTTGGAATATTAAATTGGTCACCGCATCAATAGCATACTGAGCAAAATTCTTGCCCATATTTGATATCTCTGTAGGGACAGAATAATTTACATCCCTGGAATTCATATCTGAAGCTTCTGTTAAAATCTGATCAATCTCTGCTGGATTTGTCTTACGCAAAGGTAATATAGCAGTCGTAAGGCTGTCTCCTTTCATGATGCTGGCATAATCATCATGAACAACTTCTTCAACAGGAGTTGAAGAAGTTTGAGGGATCTGTCGAGATTGTGGAGAATTGGTACCCATTCGAGAAGTACCAAACAGAATCAATGCTGTTCCTAAAGATTTTACAGCAGTATTAACAACTAATCTTAGCCTTCTAGAAATAACCAAGTTGATTATTGAATTCATATGTTAAAAATATGTTAAAATAAAATTGCCTAATACTTGATTAGTTAAATACAACAAAATACATAATAATTTCTTGTTTAAGTACAACTTAAATAAAAGTTGAGTACAAGAATTAAAAATATAAAAATGATCATAAGGTATTTTTGCATTTACCATTTAAGTTACTACCATCAAAAATCTCATATCTTTACTATAAAATACAAGACCAAAGAGTTTTTTATATCAATTTTAGTAATAAACACTACATAACCAGCACTTTTTTGATATTCAGGATATATCAAGAAAAATTTTTCTTGAAGGTAAATAAGATCTTGCATGCACACTAGAAAATTACTCCTTAGTAAATAAATTAAATTATAAAGAACAAGAAAATTGTATACTTTTATACTTTATTACCAATATATAATGCTCTTGTATAATAAAAAAGCATAAAAAAAATCCAATATGTTGTTTTAATAAGTTTTTCATATAATCAAGGAACAATCGATTTAGATCTTGATAATTTCATAGAAGTGATAAAATTGTAAAATCCAGTTAAGACTAATTGAAATCCAAAGTCTATAAGTTTTTATTGATTTTTGATAAGAAAGAGAAGCATTTGTTTAATGTCATTAGAATAAGATATAGTATTAGAATCAGAAACTAAACCACAATAGATTTATGGACTAAAGTTTTAATAATAAACTTAGTTAAATAAGTGCACAAATATTTAAACAAAAAGAAAAAGAATATACGAATAATAAATAAGAATAAGGGTTTTATTACTTACACTTCTAAAGAAGATATGATATTTAGACAAATAATTAAAAATCAAACAAAGATGAAATAGATTATTATAAGCTTTTATTCTCAAGAAATAGATCCATTGATAGAATATCATAATTAAAAACAAAACTTTTAGAATTTGAATAATAATCGATTATTTTTTGACTCACAAAAATCGGGCTATTTGCTCATAGTAAAATACGTAAAAGGTAATAAATACAGGAAGTAAACAGTTATAAAAAGTAAACATCATTACTTTAATTAACTCTGTTAAGCATTATATTATAAGAATTTTAGATAGATATTATATACATACATTAAATCTATAAATAAGCTTATAAAGCTAACTTACATTCAAGTAATATTAATTTAATACAATCAGTTTTAATCAATATAGATAAAAAATTAAATGATTAAGAATAAGAATGTTGAATTTATTAATGAATATCAAAGGTAGTCTATTTCATAAACTAGATTTATATTATATAAAAAGTACATTAACTTTTATAAGATATAGGAATGGTAAAAAACAATCTTATGAGAGAACATCCATTACAATAAATCCTATAAAAAAACAACAGATAGAACCCAATATAGAGAATAATTAATGCTGTTATAAAGAATAAAAAAAGGAATGATTATTAGTAAGCAAAACAAAAAGCTTAATTAAATTTCTCAATATATAAGCAGTAAAGTTGTAATTTATATCATTAAATAAAAGAAAAACATTCAAAAAGAACTATATAAAAGTTTATTATGAAATTACTAAATAATTGTAAAAATAATTAAATAATATAAACAATAAATAAAGGATTATCGTTGTTATTATTTTTAAGTTTAAATATTTAATCATAATTATATTAACAATGAATTCAATAGAGCTTTTAACTATCCACTATAATCTAGACACTCTCAAAAGTAAATATATTTCTTAATTAGATTATCTATAATAATTATTATTATTAGCTTATTATGTTAATCTATTTAATATATAAATCTAATTAAATTGTAAAATATCTAAATAAAATTGTATAAATATTTTTAAATAAAAAATAATAAGGAGAAGTATACATTGCATAACTTCAAAGAAAAAATACTAATAGTAGATGATGAAACTAGTATAAGAAGAATTTTAGAAACTCGATTATCTATGATAGGCTATGATGTTGTAAGTGCTGCAGATGGTGAAGAAGCATTATATATATTTAGAAAAGAATATCCCAACTTAGTGGTATTGGATGTTATGATGCCTAAATTAGATGGCTATGGTGTGTGTCAAGAAATAAGAAAAGAATCCGATGTACCAATAATAATGTTAACAGCTTTAGGAGACGTGTCAGATAGAATTACTGGATTAGAATTAGGTGCAGATGATTATGTCATAAAACCTTTTTCACCAAAAGAATTAGAAGCACGTATTCGATCAGTTCTAAGAAGAGTTGACAAAATAACCATCAACTCAGGTATTCCAAGTTCTGGCATTTTAAATATTGGATTTTTAAAAATTGATACAAATAAAAGACAAGTATACAAAAAAAATGAACGAGTCCGATTAACAGGCATGGAATTTAGTTTATTAGAATTATTAGTGAGTAAAGCTGGAGAACCCTTTTCAAGATCTTCTATACTGCAAGAAGTTTGGGGCTATACACCAGAAAGACATGTTGATACTCGTGTAGTAGATGTACATATATCTAGGCTGAGAGCTAAATTAGAAGATGATCCGAGCAATCCAGATTTAATACTAACAGCTAGAGGAACTGGCTATCTTTTTCAAAGAATTATGGAAAGCTTCGAATAAAATTTAATTATTTCTTTCAATAAATCATAATAAAATTATTCTTATAATACAATATCAATGTATATATTCTAACTAATTATATTCTAACTAATAATATTGAGTAATACTATTTCCATAGTTTCATATTAAAATATTGAACTTTAAATTGTAAATATAATTACAGTTATCCTAACTAATTATTTATAAAGTATTTAGCATAAATAGATTTTAACAACTCATACGGATATTATGAAACTAATAATATAATATGAGTTGTGAAGATCCTCATATTATTCAAAGGTTTTAATCAAAAATAAAGTATATTATATATAATAGAAATATAATATAAACTTACAGAACTAATTAAATCGTTTTAAGTTACTAAATAACTTTAATCTTGAATATACTTATAATATTATATAAGCGTAAAGAAAAGTAAATTAACTTTACATAACAATATAAGCGTTACAGTTTAATATATTGCACTAAACAGCTTATATTTATTTACTTAATTATTTACTTAATTAGTTTACTCTGGAGATTAAATTTATGACCATAGCAATTGGACAAGAAAAAAGCAGAGGTAGATTCGATTTAATTGACGACTGGGTAAAGAGAGACCGATTTGTATTCGTAGGTTGGTCTGGATTACTTCTTTTCCCATGTGCTTATTTGTCATTAGGAGGGTGGTTAACAGGCACAACTTTCGTTACATCTTGGTATACACATGGACTAGCTAGCTCATATCTAGAAGGCTGTAACTTTTTAACAGCCGCTGTATCTACACCAGCTAATAGTATGGGGCACTCTTTACTTCTTTTATGGGGTCCAGAAGCTCAAGGAGATTTTACTAGATGGTGCCAGATAGGTGGACTTTGGGCGTTTATTGCGTTACATGGATCATTTGGATTAATAGGATTCTGTTTAAGACAATTTGAGATTGCCAGACTTGTTGGAATTAGACCATATAACGCAATTGCATTCTCTGGCCCAATTGCGGTTTTTGTATCAGTATTTTTAATGTACCCATTAGGACAAGCTAGTTGGTTTTTTGCACCTAGCTTTGGCGTTGCTGCTATTTTTCGCTTCCTACTATTTTTACAAGGTTTTCATAATTGGACACTAAATCCATTTCATATGATGGGTGTAGCAGGGATATTAGGTGGTGCATTACTATGCGCAATTCATGGAGCTACTGTTCAAAATACTTTATTCGAAGATGGTGATGCAGCAGACACATTTAGAGCATTTACACCTACTCAATCAGAAGAGACATACTCTATGGTAACAGCTAATCGTTTTTGGTCACAAATTTTTGGAGTTGCCTTCTCTAATAAACGTTGGCTACACTTTTTTATGTTATTTGTACCTGTTACTGGATTATGGACAAGTGCGTTTGGGATTGTAGGACTAGCATTAAATCTAAGAGCGTATGATTTTGTATCACAGGAATTAAGAGCAGCTGAAGATCCGGAATTTGAAACATTCTATACTAAAAACATATTACTAAATGAAGGTATTCGTGCATGGATGGCCGCTCAGGATCAACCTCACGAAAACTTTATATTCCCTGAGGAGGTTTTACCACGTGGAAACGCCCTTTAATCAAAATATTGTAAGCGGTAGAGACTTAGAGTCTACAGGATTTGCTTGGTGGTCAGGTAATGCAAGATTAATTAATGTATCAGGCAAACTATTAGGTGCTCACGTAGCACACGCAGGTATCATGGTATTTTGGACAGGTGCGATGACTTTATTTGAAGTAGCACATTTTGTACCAGAAAAACCTTTATATGAACAAGGGTTTATACTGATACCTCACCTAGCAACATTAGGATGGGGTGTTGGTCCTGGCGGAGAAATAACAAATATATACCCATACTTTGTAGTAGGAGTTGTACATCTTATATCATCTGCTGTACTAGGATTCGGGGGATTATATCATTCTCTAATAGGCCCAGATACTCTAGAAGAATCTTTTCCTTTCTTCGGCTATGATTGGCGTGATAAAAACAAGATGACTACAATTCTAGGTATACATCTTGTACTTCTAGGAATAGGCTCTTTTTTACTAGTTATCAAAGCTTTATTCTTTGGAGGTGTATATGATACATGGGCTCCTGGTGGGGGTGATGTAAGATTAGTAAGCAATCCCACTTTAAATCCAGCTATTATATTTGGATATGTTCTTAAGTCACCATTTGGAGGAGATGGGTGGATTGTAAGCGTAAATAATATGGAAGACCTTATTGGAGGTCATGTATGGATCGGTGTAATTTGCATAGCAGGAGGTATATGGCATATACTAACGAAACCATTTGCATGGGCTAGACGTGCATTTGTTTGGTCTGGTGAAGCATATTTATCATATAGCTTAGGCGCTTTATCGCTTATGGGATTAACTGCATCAAACTACGCTTGGTATAATAATACTGCATATCCAAGTGAATTTTACGGACCTACAGGTCCAGAAGCATCTCAAGCTCAAGCCTTTACTTTCCTTGTCAGAGATCAAAGATTAGGCGCAAATGTAGCATCTGCACAAGGGCCTACAGGATTAGGCAAATATCTTATGAGATCACCAAGTGGAGAAATTATATTTGGTGGAGAAACAATGCGTTTTTGGGACTTAAGAGCACCTTGGGTTGAACCGTTAAGAGGACCGAATGGGCTTGATCTAAACAAAATAAAAAATGATATACAAGCATGGCAAGAAAGAAGAGCTGCAGAATATATGACACATGCACCTTTAGGTTCATTGAATTCTGTAGGAGGAGTTGCAACAGAAATAAATTCAGTTAACTATGTATCACCTAGAAGCTGGTTAACAACATCACATTTTTTCTTAGGTTTCTTCTTATTCATTGGTCACTTATGGCATGCAGGCAGAGCAAGAGCTGCAGCTGCAGGTTTCGAAAAAGGTATTAATCGTGAAAACGAAGCTGTACTATCTATGAGACCTTTAGACTAATTGTATGTTATAGTCAATACTATTTAATAATAAAAGATTCTTCATAATATATTGTGAAGAATCTTTTGTTATTAAATAGTACAAAAAAAGAAAATTAAACTATAGTAAACTATTATAAACCGAGTAATTCTACAGTCGGTACAAGAAAATATTCTATAAAAAATATAATAACAAAAGCTAACATGGCTAATCTACCATTCCAACTTTCAGCACCTATTGAAAAACCCCAGATCCATCTATTATGCTGATAATAAATTTTCATATAATTATAAACTTTATCATATAAATGATTATATACTATATACATAAAATTATTTATATACCCGTTCATTAAAATCTAAATGCAACTAAACATACATATAATTATTCATCCAATAATACAACAATTAGCAAATAAAATTATATATCATAAATCATATAGAAATAAAACATATAATGATAATGAAAAAACATTAGGTATGTTGATTTTATACGAAACTTTAAGAACATGGATCAAATTATACAACTTTTATATAAAAAAAGTATCTTTTTTAAAAGAAGGTAATTATACTAATAAAGACGAAAAGTGTTTAATTATAACCGATCTAATAAAGCATCATAACTTCTTTGCGGAATCTCAAAAAATATTACCTAAAATCTTTCTACAACATATATATATTAATAAAAATAATACTCGTGATAATTATATTATTCATAATATAGATAGTTATGACCTATCAAAATATAAAATTATAATTTTTGATAAATTTTTAAATAGTTATACTATTATACAAATACTCAACTATTTATTTAGAAATACTAAAATTAATGTAGATAATATGAAAATCATCTGCCTGACATGCCATCATAAAATTTTAAAAGAAATAGGAAAAAAATATCCTGAATTGAATATATATACGACTAAAATTATTCAAAATTAATATCAACTCTTACAAAAAATGAATATTGTCATAAATTCTTTTAATTTAGTTTTCACATCTATAGCTAATTTTTCTGAGATATACTTAATATCTATTTTACTTAAATTATCTTTAGCCTGGTTTCCAACAGTCAACTGGTATAATGAACCTTTTTGCTCACTCAATAGACTTACAGATCCATATTTAAAATTATTCAGAGGAACAATTCCAATGATATTCGGAATGGATATGTCTCCTATGTTAGGAATTATTTTTCTTCAATGCCTAACAGTAATATTTAACAACATACAAATTGAATCTATCACATAGTTTAAAATAGAAAAGTTAGTTGATTAATTAGATCAAAAATTATTTAATATATAAACAGTAATTATCTAATATTATATTCATATCACTTTCATTATGTTAAAAATCAGACTTAAAAGATTTGGACGAAAAAAAAATCCCAGTTATCGCATTATAGTAATTGATAGTAAAAAACCTAGAGATGGACGAGCAATTGAAGAAGTTGGATTTTATAATCCCATAACTAATAAAATACAGGTAAATTTAGAAAAGATTCAACAAAGAATCAATCATGGAGCTCAATTAACTAAAAAAGTTCAAAATATAGTACAAAAAGTCAAATCATCCAATTACTAATATATATTTAAGGAAAGTAACTTGTCTAAATTCACTTTTAAAATATTATGGCTAGAAAATAATATAGCCATTGCCATTGACTACATCGTAGGAAAACATACAAGTCCTTTAACATCTTATTTTTTTTGGCCACGTAATGATGCATGGGAACAATTAAAAATAGAATTAGAATCAAAACCATGGATTACAGAAGATGAAAAAATAGAATTATTAAATCAAGCAACAGAAATTATCAATTTTTGGCAAGAAAAAGGTAAAAATGAATCTTTGTTACAAGTTCAAGAGAAATTTCCACAATTTAACTTTGTAGGCAGCAATTAATTTTATTAAATAAGATGATAAGTATATTAATTATGACTTATCATCTTATAAACACAGATCAAAAAACTTGATTTATTATAAAAGACAAATTTAATAATATGAATATTAAGTTAAGTATAAAAAAAAAATAGATCTTTTACTGATTAGTATTGAAGCTATAAACTTATATAATTTAGATATATATTGTATAAAAACGGATCACACAATGCAAAACTCTGTAAACTTAGAAGAATTGTTTTATATACGTTCCGGAAATCTTATAAGACATCCACATATCAATAAAATATGTACTTTTGAAACAAGTATATTACTAATTTATGAAATACTTAAACTAGTAAATAATTATACAATTAAAAATAATATTATTAATATATTTACAGATATATATAATCAAAATAAATCACATATTATTAAACAATATTTAAAAAGATTTAGGTATATATACTATAAAACACAAAATTATTATAATAACAGAAGTGAAATATACTGTAATGATCAATATATTGATGAAACAGCTATAGTTAATTTATATCTAATATACAATATTATATCTAAAGATGGTATTTATTTTCTTATCAAATATTTAAAACTATGAATAAGTATATAAATTACATTTTTCATATATCAATTGTCAGATTTATCGGCTACTAAACACTCTGTTGTTAAAATCATAGAAGCTATTGAAGCAGCATTTTGTAATGCAGAACGTGTAACTTTAGCCGGATCTATTATTCCTTGCTCATACATGTCAACTAATTGACCTATATCAGCATTATAGCCTATAGAAAACTCACTTCGTTTAACCTTTTCTACAATTACGGCACCGTTACTACCAGAATTTTCAACTATTCTTTTTAGTGGATAAATGAGAGCTTTAGACACAATTAAAGCACCGACTAATTCTTCACCTACTAAATTAGTAATAGCCCATTTTTGTAAACTTGTAGCTAAGTGCACCAATGTTGCACCTCCACCAGGAACTATCCCTTCTTCAATAGCTGCTTTAGTTGCATTGATAGCATCTTCCAAACGAAGTTTTTTATCCTTCATTTCTGTTTCAGTTGCAGCACCAACTTTAATTACAGCAACACCTCCCGATAATTTTGCTAATCTTTCTTGTAGTTTCTCTTTTTCATAAGTATTACTACTAACTTCTAACTGTCTACGAATTTGATCACAACGTTCTTTAATAAGATTTTCATATCCATTAGCTACAATTGTTGTAGAATCTTTTGTTATTTGCACTCTTCTAGCAGAACCTAACTGATCTAAAGTTATAGCATCTAAATTCAAACCTATATCTTCAGTAATAACCTGACCACCAGTCAAAACAGCTATATCTTCTAAAATAAGCTTTCTTCTATCTCCAAAACCTGGAGCTCTAACTGCAACAACATTAATTATGCCTCTTAATTTATTTACAATGATAGTTGCCAAAGCTTCTTTTTCTATATCTTCTGCTATAATAAGTAATGGTCTACCTGTCTTAGTTACTTTTTCCAAAATTGGAAGCAGCTCTTGCTGAAGAAGAGTAATTTTTTTATCTGTTATTAAAATATATGGATTCTCTTGTAATACTTCCATTCTAGATGTATCTGTTACAAAATAAGGAGAAATAAATCCTTTCTCAAACTTCATGCCTTCTTTAATTTCTAATTCAGTAGTTGTCGATTGTCCTTCTTCTAAGGAAATAATACCTTCTTTACCTACTTGTTGTATAGCATTTGCTATCATAGTACCAACTTCCATATCATTGCCAGAAGATATACATCCTATATGTGTAATATCTTTCACGCTACTAATTGGCTTAGAATATTCAGCTATTTTAGTAACCATTAATTTAACCGCCTTTTCTATTCCTTTTTTCAAAATCATCGGATTAGCACCAGCTACAACATTTTTTAAGCCTTGTTTCACAATAGCATGGGCTAAGACTGTAGCAGTTGTCGTACCATCACCTGCTACATCATTTGTTTTTGATGCAGCTTGCCTAATTAACGCAACTCCTGTATTTTTTATTAAATCTTTTAATTCAATCTCTTTAGCAATAGTAACACCATCATTAATAATTTGAGGAGCTCCAAACTTCTTTTCTAGCACAACATTTCTACCTTTAGGACCTAAAGTTATAGCAACAGCTTCTACTAAAATATCCATACCTTTCTCTAAAGCTTTACGAGCATTCTCTTGATATAAAATAGTTTTACTCATAATATAATCCTTATTAAAAAATAACAAAATATTCAAAATAATAATATAAACTTATATCTATATTAATAAATACATAAAAATTTTACAGCTAAATAATATAAAATACAAGTTTTTTATAAAAAACCTGATATACTAGAAATTACAGAAGGGCTTGTAGCTCAGTGGATTAGAGCACGTGGCTACGAACCACGGTGTCGGGGGTTCGAATCCCTCCTTGCCCGATACATTTATAAATTAAAGTATATATCGTATATATCACTAAACTTAATAAATACATATTGGATTAATGTTTTATGCAACCGTTAAGAGGAACTAAAGATATATTGCCTGATGAAATTATTTATTGGCAATACATATATAATAAAGCTTTAGACATATTATCTTTACATAACTATAAAGAAATCAGAACTCCTATTTTAGAATCTACAGAACTATTTGAACGTAGTATAGGGGAAACAACAGATATTATAAATAAAGAAATGTATAACTTTAAAGACCAAGGCGGGAGAAATATTACACTTAGGCCTGAAGGTACTGCTAGTATTGCAAGAGCATTTATAAACCATAAAATGTATCAAAAAACAATACAAAGACTATGGTACTACGGACCAATGTTTCGTTATGAAAGACCACAAAATGGAAGACAAAGACAATTTCACCAATTAGGCATAGAATGTATCGGTAGTTTAAATCCCATGGCTGATGCAGAAGTAATCCATCTAGCTCATAAACTATTAAATCAAATGAAATTAAACAACTGCGTTTTAGAGATTAATTCCATTGGCAACTTAGAAGAAAGGGAAAAATACCAAGCAGATTTAATTGAATATTTAAAACCTTATACAAAAGATTTAGATCAAGATTCTCAAAAACGTTTAAATATTAATCCGCTCAGAATTTTAGATAGTAAAAATATAAAAACTCAAGAAATTTTATACAATGGTCCTTCATTAAACAAATATTTAAAAAAACAATCTATAGATCATTTTAACTTAGTATGCGCATATCTAGATAGCTTACAAATACAATATAATATTAACCATAAATTGGTTAGAGGACTAGATTATTATAATTATACAGCCTTTGAAATTAAAACCAAATTATTGGGTGCACAAAATACGATATGTGGAGGTGGACGTTATGATACATTAATAAAACAACTAGGAGGTCCAGAAACACCTGCTGTTGGCTGGGCAATTGGATTAGAAAGACTATTACAAGTAACTCAACAACAATTACACATACAAGATAATCATAGTAACATCTATATAATCACACAAGGTATAGAAGCACAAAAAAAAATTTGGCAAATAGTAAAAAATTTAGAAAATGAGAAAATTAATTTTGAGCTAGATCTATCAAATACTAGTTTAAAAAAACAAATTAAAAGAGCAATCAAATCAGGAGCTGAATTATGTATTCTGGTAGGAGAAGATGAGATTATAAATAATTGTATTACAATCAAAATATTAAATAAACATAAACAATATACGATACCTTATGAAAATTTATTAAATGAAATACATCAATTATTAGTTAATAAGAATAGAATTATAATTGACAAAAAATAGTGAATATTTGATATAATAAGATTATATGGGGTGTAGCCAAGCGGTAAGGCAGCGGACTTTGACTCCGCCATTCGCAGGTTCGAATCCTCCCACCCCAGTTCATATCCCAGAATTTTATTAAAAATTTATAGCCGTTAAATTTTAAATATATGTGGGTAAAATTTGTAATTTTAACTGTACTTTTATATCGCTTAAAATAATATCTATATTATAGATACCTAATTTTTTAATATTAGGTAAATAAATATTTTTTTTATCTAATTTTTCTTGTGTAGAATATAAAATACTAGCAATAATTTCTTTATCACTTATACTACCAAAAATTTGACCATTACTGCCAGATTTTTTTTTTAAACTAATTTTAGTAACTTGCTTTAATTTTTGTTCAATGACCTGTATTTTATTTTTAATTTCATCCAATTTTCTCTTTTTAATTTCCAAAAACATACTATGATGTCTTAACTTACCAGGAGTAGCTATTTCAACAATATGATTTGGAACTAAATAATTAAAAGCATAACCTGAATTGACTTTTACTATACTACCAATTTGTCCTAAATTAATAAAATTTTTTTTCAATATAACTGTTGTCTTTTTCTTCATAATTATATTATTAATAATCTAAACGATAATGATTCAATTGATGCTTATATAAAATTTTTGATGCAATAATAGATCTCAAATTGTCATAACAATACACTACAATCTTTCTATGAACTAAATAATCACGAATAAATGCAATTGCTAATTTAGAATTAAAGCTTTTTAAAGGTATATTAATTGATTTATATAAATGTTGAATACAAAATTCTTCTGGTTGACGGACATCTAATAAAATAATTTCCTCTTCATAAATTTTATTCAATATTTTTTTTGAATTAATAGTATTAGATTTGTTTAGTCTACTAATACAATAATTATTAGGCATATACTTAATTTGTCTTGTTTGAATTTTAATTTTTTTAAAAGAAGAATTCAAAGCATTATATGTTAATAAATATCCACTTAAAATTGTACCTAAACCTAAAATAATTTTTATTGCTTCGGTCGCTTGTAGCATGCCGATAATTCCTGTTAATATGCCTAAAATACCTAAATTATTACAACTGCGATTTTGTAACTGTAAATTTTCAGGATACAGATCAGAATATAAAATTCCGCTTTTATAATTAAACACACTAAGCTGTCCTTCAAAACCTTGCACAGCAGCATAAATATGTACTTTATGCTGCAAATAACATACTTTACTGATTATATATCTTGTCTTGAAATTATCACTTGTATCTATAACTATATCATAACTTTTAATAATATCTTCACAATTATTCTCATTTAGCATATATGGATATATGGAAATAGAGCAATCCATATTAATTGCTTTAACTCTATCAAGTACTACATCAACTTTTAATTTATTAACATCCTCCGTATTATACAAAATTTGTCTATGCAGATTTGAATAAGAAACTTGGTCATGATCGACAATGCCTAAAGAACCAATTCCACATGAAGCTAAATAAACAAGACTAGACGAAGCCAATCCGCCTGCACCAATAAACAAAATTTTTGATGCTTTTAACCTTTTTTGCCCACTAATACCAATATTATCTAAAACTATATGCCTAGCATATTTTTTATACTCTAAATTTGATAAACAGGTCTGTATAGATATAGGGTATAACATAAAATATTAGAATTATCCTGTCAATTTATTGTATTTAATTTTAAAATATTTTATTATATATTACTAATTCAATACGCCTTTAGTTCAGTTGGTAGAACGTAGGTTTCCAAAACCTAATGTCGAGGGTTCAAGTCCTTCAAGGCGTGTAAATATAGTGAAAGACATACAATAAAACACTAAATATGCTTAGTAACAAATTATCACTATTGGAAAAATATAAAATTAAGCCTATAATATTGCAATATAATTATAAATATTTTTATATTATCCATTGTCATATTATAAATATACGATAATGAAAAAATCAAAATAAATAGTATCAACTATACAAATAAAATATACTTGAATTATATAATCATAAAAAGAGAAACATATATCTGTTATGGCTAAAAAACTTATAGGACTTGTAAAATTAGCATTAACTGCTGGCAAAGCAACTCCAGCTCCTCCAGTAGGACCAGCTCTAGGTCAATATGGAGCTAATATCGTTATGTTTTGTAAAGAATACAATGCTAGAACAGCAGACAAAACAGGACTTGTTATACCAGTTGAGATTTCGATATACGAAGATAGAAGTTTCTCATTTATCTTAAAAACCCCACCAGCATCTGTACTTTTAATTAAAGCAGCTAATATAAAAGCTGGATCAGGACAACCAAATGCTAAAAAAGTTGGATCAATTTCAACACAACAATTAAAAGAAATAGCTGAAATAAAATTACAAGATTTAAATACTCAAAATATAGAAAAGGCTATGTTAATAGTAAAAGGTACAGCCAAAAATATGGGTATTCAAATTAATGACTAATTAATAGTATCAATTATATATATAATGAAAAGACATTCGCGACGCTTCAATGAAGCATTACAGAAAGTAAACTATAATCAACTTTACAGCCCTTTAGATGCTCTAAATTTAATGAAAAATTTATCTAATATAAATTTTATAGAAACTGCTGAAATACATATTGTATTAGGCTTAGATCCTAAATACGCAGATCAACAATTAAGAGCCACCGTTATATTACCACAAGGAACAGGTAAAATAATACGTATAGCAGTTGTTACTAATGAAACAAAAATCGCTGAAGCAATATCTGCTGGAGCAGATATTGCTGGAGGACAAGATTTAATTGAAGAAATTACAAAAGGACGTTTAGATTTTGACAAACTTATAGCTACACCGGATACTATGTTATCCATTGCTAAATTAGGTAAAATTTTAGGGCCAAAAGGATTAATGCCATCTCCTAAAGCTGGTACAATCACCAATAATTTAACTAAAACAATACAAGAATTCAAATCAGGTAAATTAGAATACCGAGTTGATCGTACAGGCATTTTACATGTACCATTTGGCAAATTAAACTTTTCTACTGAAAAGCTATATAGTAATTTAATTACTTTACAGCAATCCATAGATAAAAACCGACCTCAAGGCGCTAAAGGAAAATATTGGAAAACCGCATATATTTCTAGTACTATGGGACCTTCTATTCCTTTAAACATCAACCTTTTACGCGAGAATTATTTATGATAGTATTAAGTAAATAATAATATTACTAAAAGTTTATTTTATTTATATGTAGCATTTAACATTTATATTTATGAGCAACAAAATTGATGAGATAATAGATGATTTAAAATCATTAAGTTTATTAGAAGCAGCTGAATTAGTCAAAAAAATAGAAGAAACATTCGATGTAGACGCTTCAGTAGCGTCTCAGGCTCAACCTATTGTAATGCCTTTAGGAACAGAGACTTCTAGTATAAATGAAGCAGAAGAAAAAACCGAATTTGATCTCATTTTGGAAGAAGTACCAGCAGCTAAAAAAATTGCTATCTTAAAAGTTGTAAGATCTATGACTGGACTAGGCTTAAAAGAAGCAAAAGACTTAGTAGAATCTGCACCAAAAGCTATTAAAGAAGGAATAACAAAAGAAAATTCTGAAGAAATGAAGAAACAACTGGAAGAAGCAGGAGCTAAAGTAACTATTAAATAGTAGTATAAAGTTATGTTGTTATAAAAGACATATAGTAACATAACTTTATACTATTATTACATATGGTTAGAATAAACCTAAAGTTAGAGCTTTAGACAATGGCATTGTCGCACCTATACCTAGCCATATTGCAACTAATGTACCAATTAAAAATACTGTAGTAGCAATCGGACGCCTAAAAGGATTTTGAAACTTATTAACACTCTCTATAAAAGGAACTGTAATTAAGCCTGCTGGCACAGACGCCATAGACAACACACCGATTAATTTATTAGGTATTACTCTTAACAAATTAAAAGTAGGGAAAAAATACCACTCAGGCAGTATTTCTAAAGGTGTAGCAAAAGGATTAGCTGCTTCTCCTATAGAAGAGGGTTCCAAAACAGATAAACCTACATCACATGCAAATATTCCTAAAATCACTACAGGAAACATGTACAAAATATCATTTGGCCAAGCTGGTTCTCCATAATAATGATGGCCCATACCTTTAGCTAACTTGGCACGTAACTTTGGATCAGTTAAATCAGGTTTCTTTATTATTGACATATAGATTTTTCTTATTACTTTATAATCTTATTAAATTTAGATAAACTAAAACATTAATACCACTATAGTGGTCCTGAAATACCTTGTTTACGAATCATTAAGAAATGCATAAGCATAAAAACTGCTGTTAATAAAGGTAAGACAAAAGTATGTAAACTATAAAAACGAGTAAGAGTATTTTGTCCTACACTAACACCACCTCTTAAGAGTTCTACTATACTTGTTCCAACAAAAGGTATAGCTTCTGGTACACCAGTTACAATTTTAACAGCCCAATATCCTATCTGATCCCATGGTAACGAATATCCAGTTACTCCAAAAGAAACTGTTAAAACTGCCAATATAACACCTGTTACCCAGGTTAACTCTCTTGGCTTTTTAAAACCACCCGTTAAATATACACGAAACATATGCAATATTAACATTAATACCATCATGCTTGCAGACCATCTATGAATAGATCTTATAAGCCAACCAAAATTTACATCTGTCATAATATACTCAACTGAAGAAAAAGCTTCTGCTACAGTTGGTCTATAATAAAAAGTCATAGCAAAACCACTAGCAACTTGAATTAAAAAAGATGTAAATACTATACCACCAATACAATAAAAAATATTTACATGAGGTGGAACATATTTGCTTGTTATATCATCTGCAATGGCTTGAATTTCTAATCTTTCTTCAAACCAGTCATAAACTTTCCCCATACTGATGCTCAACTAATATTAAATAATATATTAAAAACATGCATTTAAACTACTTGTTTATTCTTTAATTACAATTAACATAACATAAATATAATTATAACATTTATTACTATATTTATTACAGATTAATTTATTTTATTTTTACGTAAATAAGTAAATAAAGTAAAATAACATATTAAAATTTTTTTCTTTACTATATATTTAATTAAAAACTGATTAATTAAATCACGCATAATTTTATTTACTGTAATTGTATTACTTCCTATCATATTGCTAATCGTTACTTGAGAGATTTCAAAAGGTATTTTAATAAAATTATTATTGATGCAACCAAACTCTTGACATAATAATACAAATAATTGAATAACTCTATACCTGATTGACTTATGTGATATAACATAAGATATCATTTCATACTTCTTTAAAGTATTACGAAATAAATTAAATATTTTTATGGCTATTGGCAAATGATTAAAAATAAATATAAAATCTAACCAATAAAAATTAATCAAATAAGTTTCCTCTAATGCAATTATCTTATAGTAAACATAATCTTTATCTAAAGTGCTAAAATTAAAATCGATTATATTATTATAATTTAAAAGAGCCACACAAATAGCCTCACCATTCGTAAACGTTTTAAGTACATATACTGTACCATATAAAATTATGGCTGCTGAACTATTTTTATGCTTGTATTTAGATATGATTGAATCACCTTTATTTAATTTATAAACATAGAAAGGAATATCTAATTCCAATAACAACTGAACCCATTTATTATTCATGCTTAATTTAAGTAATTTATATAAATTATTTATAAATTAAAAATTTTTTAATTTGAATAGTTACAATGAAAAAAAAAATACTACTTATAGATGACGATATGTATTTATTAAATTCTATTGCTTCATATCTAAGATCAGAAAACTTTCAAGTAGATATTGCTAACAATGGATATAATGGATTACAAAAAATTAGTTTTTTTCAACCTGATATCATTATAACAGATATAATGATGCCACATTTAGATGGTTATGATTTAATTAAAAAAATACGTACACACAAAACTTTATATCAAATTCCTATTATATTGTTAACAGCAAAAGGTATGACAAATGATAGAATTTTAGGGTATAATTTAGGCTGTAATGCATATTTAACAAAACCATTTTATCCACAAGAACTGATAGCAATCATCAAGAACATATTAAATAATCTCAAATTATCGAATAAATCTAAAAATAAGAAAACATTTATAGAATTAAATAAAAACAGTATAAACGATTTGACATTAAATAAATTAACACATCGTGAATACAAAATACTTTCTTTAGTTGCAAAAGGCTATATGAATAAAGAAATTGCTAATGAACTAAAGCTAAGCTTAAGAAATGTAGAAAAATATGTTAGTCAACTATTACAAAAGACACAAACTAGAAATCGTACCGAATTAACTAAATTAGCTTTACTTACATCTTTAAATATGGATAAGGGCGAATGACGGGAATCGAACCCGCGAATAATGGAGCCACAATCCATCGCCTTAACCTCTTGGCTACACCCGCCATATTACTATAATATAATATGAAAGTATAATACTTTTTATTATATAAGTCTACTATTAATTATTTAAATTAACAAAAATCATTAAAAACTAAAAATGAGTATAATATATAATACAATTTTTATTAACGGACAAGCTTTTAATTGCGCTAAATCTATGTCTTTAAAAGAATTGCTACTTTATTTAGAATTTGATTTAAGCTTAATTGTTATAGAATATAATAACAATATAATTAATTCTTATGAATTGCAAAACATTTTTTTTAAACCTCAAGATAAAATAGAAATTATTACAATTGTAGGAGGTGGTTAATCAACCTCTCGTTTAGATACAGATATTCTACCCTGATGCATATCAATATGAATTATTTTGACTTTGATTTTTTTGCCTATTTGAAAAATGCAATTTATATTATCTATATGCTTATATCCTATCTCTGATATATGTAATAATGCAGGTATTCCATAAATACTAATAAAAATACCATATTTTTTAATTTGAGTAATCTCACCATAGACCGTACTACCTATTTTTAATACATTAGAATAAATAGATAGCATAGCTAACTTATGACTTAATATAAGCTTATTAGTTTTTTCATCGGAAAACAATAATTTACATGGTATATTGTTTTTTACAAAACCTTGATCATGTACAAATGAAATTAAATGAGATTTTGGTATAAAACTTTTTAAACCTTCCAAGATAGTTAATATACCACCTTTATTAAAATTACTTATAGGTAAATGTAAAATTATATCTTCTGATTCTAATTGCTTAATACGTTTCCATGCCCTTATATAATCTAGTCTTTTAATAGATAATAATAATTGCTGTTTTTGTTGGTCATAAGCAAGAATAAAAAACTCTCTTGTATCGTTCACAAAATTCTCCAAAGGGTATTGATCATAACTATTAAATGAATTTAATAAAATCTCATCTATAGGCAAGTAACCTGCGACATGAGCACCTATATCAACCAAAAAACCTCTTGATTCTTTATGAAAAATTGTACCAGCTACAATATCTCCTGGATGTAAACTGTAATCATAATGATTTAATATAGCTCCAAAATCTTTTTCTGAAAATCGTATAGGAATTATTTTTCGCATTTCTGATATTATAATAACTATCAATAACCAATATATATTGTAATTTAGGAAAAAAATATGTATGATTATATTGGATAAGTAAACATAGGTAGTTGCAAATTTTGAAACAAATTTGAGGAAAGTCCGGGCTCTAATTAGATAAATATCGCTGTATAAAAGACAGTATAGGCAACTATGAGGAAAGTGCCACAGAAAAAAACCGCCTAATACAAAATATAGGTAAGGGTGCAAAGGTGCGGTAAAAGCGTACCAGAAGTATTATGACAATAATACTGGCTAGGTAAACCCCATAAAAGAGTAAGGTAATGCATTCTACAATATAGTCATATCTATAGCTATATATAACTTAAAAAATAATCATTACCGCCAAAAATTATATGCAAGTATAAAATATAGATTAATAACTACCCTTAAAAAATTTATACTCTTCTATATATAAAATAGAAATTTATAAATGATTAAGAACAAAACCCGGCTTATGATTTACTTGATCAAATATTAAGATCATTTATACTGATTTAATAAATCATTTATTTCTTGATCAATAAGATCAATATCATCCATATTTAAAGTTCTATTATAAGATCTATAGACAATACGAAAACTCACATTACAAGAATGTTTAATATGATGATTTCTATATTGATTTATTACTTCTACAGATTCAATCAGAGAATTATTCAAATTTAATATCTTCTGTTTAATCATATAAATACTATGATATTTATGTAATGTCAAAGATATATCTCTTGTCAAACTAGGATAATTAGAATAAGATTTAATTAAACAATTCATATGGTTTGAAGTGTCTATAGAGTTAATTAAATTAACTAAATTAAATTCAAATATATAAATCGGATAATCATAATTCTTTTTAAGTTGAGCAAAAATACCTATTTCTTCTTTACTATCTATATTAGATATTATAGCTAACTGCTTTATGTGGGACAAATTACTAATACTATTAAATAAATAGCTACATGTTGATTTATTTACTCCTTTCCAAACTACCTGAGCTTGCACTTTCTCTAAAAACTCTTCTAATGTACCTTTAGCTTGAAACCAACTTAACGAATTGGGCTTATCTAACCACGATTTTCTTGAATAATCGGAATTTGACATTAAACCAGCAAGATGTAAATTTTCAAAAGTACCTGATAAACTTTTTGTTGTAACTTGCTGAGTCTTTTTGCTAAAAACCTTACCTATTTCAAAAATTTCAACATTTTTATTAGACTGTCTAATATTATATTGATAATTTAGAAATAATTGTGTTAATAAATTACTCCTTAGATAAGATTGATCCTTAGTTAAAGGATTATATATAGAGATTTGTGCATGATTACTAAAAATAGTAAAATTAGTTAAAGATGAATTTTGTATTTCATGCAATCCTAAGTTCCGCAAAACTTGACGTACATGATTTACTTTATAAGTAAACGAATTTTTAAATATAACCTGATGATTTAAAATTTCAGGAAGCTTACTTACAAATTTATTAAAGCCATAAACACGACCTATCTCCTCAATAATATCAATAGGTCTTACTAAATCAAATCGTCTACTTGAAGTTACACGTACTTTGAATATTTTTTTTATTTCATCATATACTGTAACAAAATTTAACTGATTTAATATACTAAGAATTTCTTTTACAGATAAATATGTATCACAATAATTTTTTTTATAACCTAAAATACTTTGTATCTTATTTTTTTCTACAACTATAACTTGAGGTTTCTCATAACCTTTATGATAACAATAGGACTTACCGACTATTCCACCTGCAAAAGAAACAATTAATCTAATAGCTTCTTCATATGCATAAGTAAAATCCTCTCTTATGATTTGCTTTTGATATTTTTCAAATATATTTGTTTTAAAAGATAAATTCTTCTGTATGTTTTGTAAATATTTAGAACTAAATATTTGACCACAAACTATTATAGATTGTGTTATACTATCACATTGAAAATTTGAACTCATATCATAGCCCAAAGTATATAAGATTTGAGAATTATATTTTAAAATTTCTAACTCAATACTATCAGATTGTGCAGATTGTGATAAAATATTTTGTTCTTTTTCAACATTAAATAAAGCATATTGAGTTGGTAATAAATTAAGTTTTTGTTGATCAAAAATTTCAATATGATGCCCCCATTTTATATATATATATTTAGAAATATCATGCAATAAGTTCGATGTCTTTATATTTCGACTATGCAAATAATATTGCAGCCATAAAGGAGAATAAGTATTTCTTACAAAATTAATATGAGTTAAACTAAAATCTAACAAAGCAATACTATTTGATAAGTTCAATGAATTATAACTATTTAAATAATTACTTTTATACAATTTATCACTATATACTTGATTCAAAAGAGGTCTATTCATCAGACAACTTATTTCTCTAGCTAAACCTACTACACTTAACAAATCTTGCCTATTAGCTGTCGTACTTATATCAAATGTAATATCGTTATTATTTTGATCATGAATGACATTTTCTACTTCACAACCTCCTAAAGTTAGTTTTTCTACTACTTCAGATAACTCTATATACTTTAAATCTACAATTTGTTTAAGCCATTTAAAAGAAAATTTCATATGTAAAAATATTCAATATCATAAACTCACATAAAATATTATTTTAATTTTTAATAGATAAATTACCTCAGAACTCGATTATTCTTTATTTAGCTTTAGTAAAAGATAGTTGATTTTTATTCGCATAACGTTCCATGAACCGCATAAATCGATCCCATTCTTGTGGACTTTTTATTATATATATAGATTCTATAGCTTGAGGTTTACCATTAACAAATTTTGCACTAACATCACGAGTAACCAATTCACCTTCATCATCTTTTAAATACATACCGGTAATATCTCCTTTCTCTTGCATACCCGATTTTAAAATATCTGGATTATTAAATCTAAAAGTTGCTGTACCCTTACTTCCATCTCTTGATCTAGTTAAAGAAACATCTGCTATAACTGTTTCATTAATACCTTTAATGAACTGAATAACTGCCATTTTTATATCCTTAAATAAAATTTATAATACTATCAATAATCACTCAGATTATTTCATTATTTAATTCATAGTTAGTACTTATTATAAATGATAATTATGATATATTAAATATTAAACGAATCTAATAATAGAAATGGACAAAGATTATGAAATAACGAAGAACTTATAAAATCTATATTTTATATAAATATTTTCGTAATGTATACCATGATAATTAAGTAAAAATTAAGATAGTATAAATAAGACTAATAAACAATTAAGAATTAAAATAAAAAGTTTTATGTATCAAAAAATTCAAAATAAATCAACATCAATGAACAATATTTGCAAATTTTAATGATATAAACAATTGATGAATAATCAAAAGAAAATATTAAATTAAAATTGTTTAGTACAACCCTTAAGTGAAAGTTTAAATTGTGTTATTATTATTTAGTATCAAAGGTAATAAATAAATTCATTCACTATTAATTAAATGTTTGAACGCTTCACAGAAAAAGCTATAAAAGTTATAATGCTGGCTCAAGAAGAAGCTAGAAGGTTAGGACATAACTTTGTTGGTACAGAACAAATTTTATTAGGTTTAATAGGTGAGGGCACAGGAATTGCAGCACAAGTCCTAAAATCTATGAATGTAAATTTGAAAGATGCTCGGATAGAAGTTGAAAAAATCATAGGTAGAGGGTCGGGATTTGTAGCAGTTGAAATACCTTTCACACCACGAGCAAAAAGAGTGTTAGAGTTATCTTTAGAGGAGGCTAGACAACTCGGCCATAATTATATAGGTACAGAGCATTTATTAATGGGCTTAGTACGTGAAGGAGAAGGTGTAGCTGCAAGAGTATTAGAAAACTTAGCTGTAAATGTAGCTTCAATTAGAACAGAAGTCATACAGATGCTAGGTGATAATGCAGAAGCTAATACAAATGGAAATAACAACACTCAAAACAGAAGCAAAACTCCTACATTGGAAGAATTTGGTTCCAATTTAACTGAATTAGCTATAGAAGGGATTTTAGATCCTGTAGTGGGAAGACAAAAAGAAATTGAAAGAGTTATACAAATCTTAGGTCGTAGAACAAAAAATAATCCTGTATTAATTGGCGAGCCAGGAGTTGGTAAAACTGCAATTGCAGAAGGTTTAGCACAACGCATAGCTAATAAAGATATTCCATCTATACTTGAAGATAAACTAGTAGTTACATTAGATGTTGGCTTATTAGTTGCTGGTACAAAATATAGGGGTGAGTTTGAGGAAAGACTTAAGAGAATAATGGATGAAATAAAATCTGCTAATAATATAATTTTAGTTATAGATGAAGTGCACACTTTAATTGGCGCAGGTGCAGCTGAAGGAGCGATTGATGCAGCAAATTTATTAAAACCAGCACTAGCCAGGGGAGAATTACAATGTATCGGAGCTACAACATTAGAAGAGTATAGAAAACATATAGAGAAAGATGCTGCACTCGAACGACGCTTTCAACCTGTTTTAGTTGGAGAACCTAGCGTAGAAGAAACTATTGAAATACTATTCGGTTTACGAGACAGATATGAAAAACATCATCAACTAAAAATGTCAGATGGAGCTTTAGCTGCTGCCGCTAAATATGCCAATCAATATATTTCAGACCGTTTTTTACCTGATAAAGCAATTGATTTAATTGATGAAGCTGGTTCAAGAGTAAGATTATTAAATTCTCAACTGCCTCCTGCAGCTAGAGAATTAGATAAAGAATTAAGAAATGTGCTAAAAATTAAAGACGAAGCCATCAGAGCACAAAAATATGAAAAAGCAGAGCAATATAGAACACGCGAGATGGAAATTAAAGCTCAGATTGCAGCTATCGCACAAAGTAAAAAGAGCGAACCTAATTTACAAATTGAAGATCCTATAGTAACAGAAGATGATATAGCAGAAATAGTTGCATTTTGGACAGGAATACCAGTCACTAAACTGACAAAAAGTGAATCAGAAAAATTAATGCACATGGAAGACACCTTACACAGCCGCATAATTGGTCAAGATGAGGCAGTAGTAGCTGTTTCGAGAGCGATTAGAAGAGCACGTGTCGGACTCAAAAACCCGAATCGACCTATTGCAAGTTTCATATTCTCTGGACCTACAGGCGTAGGCAAAACAGAATTAACAAAAGCTCTTGCATCTTACTTCTTTGGTTCACAAGAAGCAATGGTTAGATTAGATATGTCTGAATATATGGAAAGGCATACTGTATCTAAATTAATAGGCTCACCACCAGGCTACGTAGGCTACAGTGAAGGAGGATATCTAACAGAAGCTGTTAGAAAACGTCCATATACTGTTATATTATTTGATGAAATCGAGAAAGCTCATCCAGATATTTTTAATCTATTATTACAAATATTAGAAGATGGAAGATTAACAGACGCAAAAGGAAGAACTATAGATTTCAAAAACACTCTGCTAATTATGACCTCTAATATAGGTTCAAAAGTAATAGAAAAAGGAGGAGGAAGTTTAGGATTTGAATTAGGAGAATCTCAAACAGAATCACAATATAATCGTATAAGATCATTAGTTAACGAAGAATTAAAACAATATTTTCGACCAGAGTTTTTAAATCGACTGGATGAAATTATAGTATTTAGACAATTAACAAAAGACGAAGTACGCGAAATCGCAAATATTATGTTAAAAGAAGTGTTTGAACGTATCAAGCAACAAGAAATAGAATTAGAAGTTACTGAAAGATTTAAAAATAGATTAGTAGATGAAGGATATAATCCTAGCTATGGAGCTAGACCACTGCGTAGAGCAGTTATGCGTTTGCTAGAAGATAGTCTAGCTGAAGAAGTTCTATCAGGCAAAATCAAAGCCGGTGATAGCGCTGTAGTAGATGTAACAAATGATGGAAATGTGACTGTATTATTGGGTGAACAACTTGAAATAATACAATCATAAAGATTATGGTAATATTTTTTATAAAAAATATTACCATAATCTTTATGATTGTAGATCAATGATACTAAAATAAAGAAAGTAAATCAATACAGATAAACTTATACTAATGCCAGGAACCAGATTTGAACTGGTGACACGAGGATTTTCAGTCCACTGCTCTACCTACTGAGCTATCCCGGCTAGATGTTTTGAATATTAACACAATATTTTCGTTATTGCAAATTTATACGATACACATTAAAAGAAAAGCTCTATACTAAAGATTACTAAATAAATTTTTTTCTGGTGTAAATAATAACTTACAAACTCCAGTAGGACCATTACGATTTTTACATAAATTAATATCAATTTTTTTAAAAAAATGCAACTGATCACTTGACTGTGATAGTATCATAACAATATCAGCATCTTGTTCAATCGAATTATGTAAAATTATATAATTACATAGTAAAGACATATAATTAGGTTCTTTAATATCAAAAACCTGGACATATGTTGACCACTTGATACAATTAATCCATTTATACTCTAAATAGATATTAGAATAAAATAGAAAAGAATTAATAATAAGATAATCTTCTTCCGAAAATTGATTATTTTTAGTCCAATATAATTTATTATATAACTTATGATTATGTGTTAAAGATAAAATATAATTATGAATGCAAATATTAAATGAATACTGAAGAATAAATTTCCAATTAACAGAATACAAAGACAATTGAAGCAAACAATTATGATAGAATAACCTTATTAAATCATACTGTATTAATATTTTATATTTATATAAATTTTGACTATGAAGACTATTATATAAATCTATATTTAGTAAAAGATATGACATTAAACAACCACTTTCTCTTAAATCAGATAACAAAGGATTTTTATTTAATCTGGTTTCAATACTTCTATTTAACTGTGATAATACAATTATAGGAATATATAAATATTGAGCTAGTAATTTAAGCTTTCTTGTAATATAAGCCAACTCCTGAGCTCTTACATTATTTATAAAACTCTCTACTTGTATTAACTGCAAATAATCTATAATAATTAATTGTATATTATTGGTTTCTTTAAATAATAATTTAGATGTATACTCAATATAATCAATAGACATATTAGGACTGTCATTAATGTAGATATTAGAATTCATTAAGGCATTACATATTGATTTAAAATTGGATTGTTGATCTAATGTTAATTGATTTAAAGAAAAACTCTGAAGAGATGTTTTAGAAGCAATAGCTATAAATTTGTAAACAATCTGTATTTTTGACATTTCAAGACTAAAAAAGCACAAACCCAACTTAGTAGTATTTACAATATTATATGCTATATTAATTACGAAAGAAGTTTTACCAATAGAAGGGCGTCCAGCAATAACAATCAAATCACCATTCTGCAAACCTTTGATCAAATCATCTATTTGACGAAAACCAGATAAAATTTCACTATTAGAAATAAAATCTTCTTCTAAATCGACATTATGGCTTTCAAATTGTATTAATAAATCTCCCAAAATATCTCTAAAAGTAAATAAATTTTCTTTAGGTATTTTATGAACAGTCGATTCTAAATAGTCGGATGCTGTATTATATAAATGGTGACTTTTAAAACTTTCAACAGATGCTAATCTTACAATATTATAACCATACTGTATCATTAATCTTTTAATATAACTATTATTAATGAGAATAATCAGCTGCTGAATATAGACAGACATATTAACTGAAGACATAAATAAATGACCTTGTCTCATTAATTCCATAATTTTATAAACACCACCTATGTAATCTAATTTTTTAGCTTTATTTAAAATATGCAATAGCTGAAGAATATCAATATTACCATTTTTAGAAATAATTATTAAGCTTTTATAAATTAATTCATGAGACTCCAAAAAAAAAGACTCTGATTTCAAATATGGTATAATCTGAGGAAAAATCGTTGGATTAATTAAAATAGTCCCTAATAAAATTTCTTCAGCAATATAATTTTGTGATGGAAATAAATCTAAATTAATATTTTTCATAATATAATAACCATAATAAACTTGATCAAAAATATTAATTAAAACATCAATCATCAACATTAACAATTAAATAACGTCTTAATATATTTTTACTTTTAGTTTTAACATTTATTAATAAATAAGCAGAATAAGCAGCATTATTGCAAGAATAATAAAAACTTCTTTTATTAATTAAATTAAATCCTAACCAATAATATAAACTTAAAGCTTTTAGATTAATTACACTCAACTCTAAAATCGAAGTCAAGTCAATAATAAGGAATATAATCATATGTAGAAAATATTTAGAAAAGACATTATTTTCTACAAGAGCTTTATAATTATAAATATAGTCAAAGTATATATAACAGGTATCTATAATTAGATATGAAAAAATACAAAATATTAATACAACATTGAATCGTAAATTTTCTATATAATATTGCGTATAATCAGTATTAGATTGTCGATAAAAATACATAAATTTAAAAAGTAGAATATAAAAATATTATGTTAATATAATATTTATAGACAGAAATACAATTATAATATATTGTAATTTGATTAAATATAAATATTTATACGAAATTACAAAAATAATATAAATAAAGTTCAATTTTGATTTATAAATAATTAATATGTATCTGAAAACATATAATAAGCAATTTATTATTTCTCAACTAGAAAAAAAATTTCAAAAAACTAAAATACCTCCTATTAGTATAGGAGATAGTATCAAAATGGGTATTTTAATTCAAGAAGGTAATAAAGAAAGAATTCAAAATGTAGAAGGTGTTGTAATTGCAAAACATAATTCACAATTAAATACTACTATTACAATCAGAAAAATACTACAAAATATAGGTGTTGAAAGAGTATATCTTATACATTCACCTCGTATTAAAAAAATTCAAATTATAAAAAGAGCTAAAATAAGAAGGGCAAAATTATATTATCTAAGATCAAGATCTGGAAAAGCAACAAGACTAAAACAAAAATTTAATTAATATTTATCTTTTCTTCTTGTCTTATATTATGATAAAATTCGTGTATAATTATAGGATATATAACTCAGTTGGTTAGAGTATCATGTTGACATCATGAAAGTCACTGGTTCGAATCCAGTTGTATCCAACAGTTCTCTCATATTTTATCTAACTTAATAAAAAAGTTAGCTATGGGTCGGTGCCCGAGTGGTTAATGGGGGCGGACTGTAAATCCGCTGGTTTTACCTACGTTGGTTCAAATCCAACCCGGCCCAATAATGAAGAAATCAAACTGATAACTAATAAAACTAAAATTATAGTATACGATATAATAATGTATAGCCTTTATAGCTTAATGGTAAAGCATCATCTTGGTAAGAAGAAAATATGGGTTCAATTCCCATTAAAGGCTTCAATTTGTATTTCTAATTGATGTACCTTTATTTTTATTTAATTTATATATACCTATCATTTGAGAGTTACTTTTTCCAGGTGCAACCATAGGATAACAGTTCTCTTCTTCTTTGACTTTACAATCTAATAGACAAGGTCCATCATGTTTCATACAATGTTCTAAAATTTCAAACATATTATGTCTATATTCTAACTCTAAACCTAAAATTCCAAAAGATTGAGCTAATAGTATAAAATCAGGTGTGCCTTTTTCCATATTAGAGTGAGAATATCTTTCTCCATAAAAAGCCTGTTGCCATTGTCTCACCATTCCCTGCCATTTATTATTAATAATGATAATTTTAATAGGTAAATTATACTGAGCAATTGTAGCTAATTCTTGAAGATTCATTTGGAAACTGGCATCACCAGTAATACATATAACTTTTTCAGAGGGATAGGCTATTTGAACCCCAATAGCAGCAGGAAGACCGTAACCCATAGTTCCTAAGCCAGAACTCGACATCCAATGTCGTGGTAACACATTAAGAAATTGTGCAGCCCACATCTGATGTTGACCTACATCAGTAGTAAAATATGCGTTAGGTTCCATACGTGATAAAGAATTTAGAACCTCTTGAGGCGATAATCTATTCACATGTTTAGGAATTAATAATGGATATTGTTGCTTCCACATAAAGATTCTATCTTTCCAAGATCTAGTCTGTTCAGAACTAAATAACAAATCAGATTGATAGTCAACACATTGTAAAAGATCAATTATTACTTCTTTAATATCACCTAAAATAGCAACCTGGGGAACTCGATTTTTACCAACTTCAGCAGGATCAATATCAATATGTATAACTTGAGCATTACATGCAAATTCATCTAATTTACCAGTTACTCTATCATCAAACCTCGCACCAAGAGCAATTAATAAATCGCACTCACTAACAGCAAAATTAGCATAAGCTGTACCGTGCATACCAAGCATGCCTAAAGCAAGATCATCATTCTCATCTATAATACCTTTACCCATTAAAGTTGTACACATAGGAATTTGGAATCGATGAGCAAAATCCTTAATTACATCATGAGCATCAGATATAATAGAACCACCTCCAACATAAAGTAAAGGCTGGCTAGATTCATATATAAGATTGAGAACTTTAATAAGCTGATTAATTTGAGGTTTCATCAACGGTCTACAACCTATTACATTTATTTGGTCTGGATTATAACACTCATATATAAATTTTTCTAGACCTACATCTTTGGGTATATCTATTAGTACCGGTCCAGGTCTACCATACTGAGCAATATAAAAAGCTTCAGATACAATTTTAGACATATCCCGTGGGTCTCGTACCACATAAGAATGTTTAACGATTGGTAATGTAATTCCAAAGATATCTACCTCTTGAAAAGCATCAGTACCAATAAAAGGTCTGGACACTTGACCAGTAATTAATACCATAGGTACTGAATCTAATTGAGCTGTTGCAATACCAGAAACAAGATTAGTAGCACCAGGACCCGATGTTGCAAAACACACTCCAACTTTACCTGTAGATCTAGCATAACCGTCTGCTGAATGAGCAGCTCCTTGTTCATGACGACACAAAATATGCTTAATTAATTTTTTTTCTTCCCACCTATACAATTCATCATAGATAGGAAGTATAGCACCACCTGGATAACCAAAAACATGAGAAACATTATTCTTAATTAAACTATCAATTAAGGCAAATGCGCCTGTAACTTCTTTTGGTTTAGATTTAGATATTATATTCATGTAGTTTGAGAGGAATTTTTCTTATTTTTTAACCGTTTTTTAATTAACTGTTTATCGTTCTTGATAACTTTTATATCAGTTTTTATATTATATATAATCTTAGTATTATATATAATATTATATATGTCGAATTTTTAAATATGAATTCTATATTCGTAAAATAATTTTTTTCAATTTATATCTAACATGTACCTTAAAATAGTGGATAGAATTAGTATGAATATTAATGTTATGGTTATTATAATAAGCCTTTTATTTTTCTTTTTTAATAGCCTAAAAATTGGATAAAAAGTTGTCAAGAAAAATCCGGTTATTACTGAAAAGAAGAAGCTTGGAAATCTTTTGATGTTATTCCAAAAGTTAGTCATAATTATGTGATTATATTGATTTGATTTAAGATTAAGATAAATAAGAATAAAATTTTTTGCAAATTTGTATAAAAAATAGTTATTAAATATTGTTGATGGTGTTAAAAAATGTTAAATAATTTAGAACGTGCACAAGTTTTGAGTGATGCTTTACCTTTTATACAACGTTTTTATGGTCGTACTATAGTTGTAAAGTATGGAGGTGCTGCTATGAAAAATTTACAATTGAAATCTAAAGTTATAGAAGATATTTTATTTTTATCTTACATTGGTATTAGGATTGTTATTGTACATGGTGGTGGACCAATGATTAATCGTTGGTTAAAAAAAATAGATATAGAACCTAAGTTTCTTGATGGTATTCGTATAACAGATAAGGCGACTATGGAAGTTGTAGAAATGGTGCTAGTGGGTAAGGTTAACAAAGACTTAGTAACTTTGCTTAATCGTTCTTCCCCTATAGCTGTTGGGTTATCTGGTAAAGATGCTAATTTAATTACTGCTTCTAGTCTTTTTGTAAATCAAGTCGATAATTATACGGGTAAAGTTGAGCAAGTTAATGTTAAAATTATTAATTTACTATTAGATCAAGGATATATTCCGGTGATTGCTAGTGTTGCGGCAGATTTAAATGGTCAAGCTTATAATATTAATGCCGATACTGTAGCTGGTTCTATTGCAGAGTATTTACATGCAGAGAAGTTAATATTATTAACAGATACACCTGGTATTATGAGAGATATTAATTGCCCATCTACCTTAATAAAGTACTTAAATATACAAGAGGCTGAGAGATTAAAAAAAGAGCAAGTAATTCTCGGAGGTATGATACCCAAAGTTGATTGTTGTATTAAGGCTTTGCGAAATAATGTGAATGCAGCTCATATTATAAATGGTAGTGTCGAACACGCATTACTATTAGAAATTTTAACTTCTGATGGAATAGGTTCCATGCTAATCGAATAAGATATTTTATATTATTTATTTTTCTTTTTTTTTATGTTAGTATAATTTATCATGGCTCAGTAGCTCAGCTGGTTAGAGCAGGGGACTCATAAGCCCAAGGTCGCAGGTTCAAGTCCCGCCTGAGCCATTGAATAAAATATAGATTTTTATTAATGGAGAGGTGGCTGAGTGGTTGAAAGCGCCAGATTGCTAATCTGTTGTATGAAATTTTATCATACCGAGGGTTCGAATCCCTTCCTCTCCTTGTTATATATAGATTAATATTTGTACTAGAATTTGACAATTTTAGTAAGAGTATGAGATACTTACGTACTAGTTAAGGGATTATAGTTCAATTGGTTAGAGCACCGCCCTGTCACGGCGGAAGTTGCGGGTTCGAGTCCCGTTAATCCCGTTATTTTATATATAATGCTTTTTGAGGCACCAGTGTATATTCGTTAATAATTTGTCGAAACTCTTCGCCACTAATTGTTTCTTTTTCAATTAATAGATCCACTAGTCTGTCAATTACAATTCTATTATCCTCGATGATTTTTATAGTATTTTTATAACATTCTTGTACAATACTTTGTATTTGTTTATCTATTTTTATAGCAATTTCGTCTGAATATTCAGATGAGGAGCCCATACTTCTTCCAAGGAAAGGATTAGATTCTTCGTTTTCTAGACATAATGGTCCTATATTTGACATCCCGAATCTTGTAACCATTTGACGTGCCATTGATGTTACTTGCTGTAAATCATTACTTGCACCTGTTGTGATTTCAGTGTCTCCAAATACTACTTCTTCTGTTGCTCTACCCCCTAAAGCCCCCATTATGCGGGATATAATTTGAGATCTTGAGATCAAGCTTTGATCTTCTCCTGGAGTAAACCAAGTAAGTCCTCTAGCTTGTCCTCGAGGTATTAAAGTGACTTTTTGTACTGGATCATGATCTTGCAGTAATGTTCCTACTATTGCATGTCCAACTTCATGATATGCTATTAAACGTTTACTTTTACTATCTATTAATGGTGTTCCTTCCATACCAGCTACTATACGATCAATAGAAGCATCTACTTCATTAAGTGTAATATAATTTTTTTTTCTTCTAGCTGTTAATATAGCTGCTTCGTTTAATAGATTTGCTAGGTCTGCTCCTGAGAATCCGGGAGTTCTTCTAGCTATCATGGATAATGAGATGTTTGGTTCCATTTTTTTATTTTTGGCATGTACTTTTAATATAGCTAATCTTCCTTTGAAGTCGGGTACTTCCACCGTTACTTGTCGATCAAAACGACCTGGTCTTAATAGAGCAGAATCTAGTATATCAGCACGATTGGTAGCTGCAATTACAATTACGCCTGTATTACCTTCAAAACCGTCCATTTCTGTTAATAATTGATTTAATGTTTGTTCTCTTTCGTCATTACCACCACCAATTCCAGTTCCTCTTTGTCTACCTACAGCATCAATTTCATCTATAAAAATTATACATGGTGCATTTTCTTTTGCTTTTTTGAATAAATCTCTAACACGAGAAGCACCTACTCCTACAAACATTTCGACAAATTCAGATCCTGATATGCTAAAGAATGGTACATTTGCCTCCCCTGCAATGGCTTTAGCTAATAATGTTTTTCCTGTTCCTGGGGAGCCTACTAGTAAGACTCCCTTAGGAATTTTTGCTCCTACAGCAGTAAACTTTTCAGGCTTTTTTAAGAATGTAACAACTTCTTCAAATTCTTCTTTAGCTTCATCTATCCCTGCTACATCATCAAATACAATGCCTGTTTTGGCTTCCATTTGAAATAAAGCTTTTGATTTACCAAAAGATATAGCTTGTCCAGGACCTCCAGCGCCATTGTTAGATCTTCTAAATAAGAAGGCTAAACCTCCTATTAATAATATAGGAAATAATAAGTTTCCTATTAAATTCCATACAGCACTGGTATTTCTGATTGGATGAGCATCTAAATCTATATTAGATTTTTTTAGTTTAGTAATTAATTCTGGTGCAGTTGCAGGTAATTCAACTCGTATTTTTTGAATTCTATTCCCTAACTCAGGACCTACAGCTTCTACTATAGCAGTATGTCCATTGTCATATAGGTCTACTTTTTTTACCCAACCCATATCTAGGTATTCTAAAAATCTTCCATAAGTCATTCGAGAACGTGCTATGTTTGTATTTAATTCATTTGTAGTTGGTGCTAACAACCCTTGCCAAAGAAAGAAACTAACAATAATAATAGGTAAGGATAGTAGTAGTAAAGTTTTCCAAGATAATTTCATAATATTTAAGCCTTAAATATTTATAATATTTATATCTAAAATAGATTTATAGTTTATTAAGTCTATTTAAATGAATTTAACATCTTTAATATTTCGTAGGCAACTATATTGTATGAAAATATGTGTTTGTTGTTTATATAAGTTAATCTTGTTTTGAGTTATTTTGTTTATACTATATTAATAATTTTTATAAAATTAATTAAGTTAATTATATGAGTATGATAAAGAAAGGTTCGTTAGTTAAAATTTTACGTAAAGAATCATATTGGTATCAAGATACAGGCACTGTAGTAAAAGTAGATAAAGATATTAAGTATCCAGTTCTTGTCCGTTTTGCTAAAGAATCATACACAGGTGTTAATAGCACTGCTTTTTCTGAAGATGAGTTATCTGTAGTAGATAAATAGTTAATTGTTATACCATATTAAAGACAAAAGTTATATTTATATAAATCTTTTGTCTTAATAAACATAATAGTTCTGATGATTTTCTAGCTTCCTAGTGTTGCCCAATCTACGTCAACATTTTCTAAAATGAGTGATGAATTATATATCTGTAAAATAATAAGTAAAAACAGAAAAAATAATAGCATGAATACGCCCATTATAGGTGTTGTTCCCCAACCAGGAGCGACTTTTCCATATTCAGAATTTAGAGGTCTTAATATTTCTCCTAATCTAGTTCTTAATGCCATAATATTTTAATTTGATTTATATATTTTTTTATAAGTGTTATCTTTATAATAATAGTATTATTATAAGAATAAATTAACTTTATTTGTATTGAATTTATGGAAACTGCAACAGTTCTTAGTATTTTTATTTCTAGTTTATTACTCGGGATAACTGTATATTCTGTATATATAGCTTTTGGTCCTGTTTCTAAAGAGCTTCGGGATCCTTTTGAGGAACATGAAGAATAAATAAGCCATTTTTACATATTTTTAATGATTATTAATCATGATTTAGTTGATATCTGTCTTATTCAGTATAATAATTATAATTAAACACTGAATAAGACAGATTAATTTTAACATAGTTATTTAGCTATTCTTGGAGGATCTCTAAAAAATATAGCAAAGAAAATAACCATTAATGTTCCTACTAATAAAAATACATATACTAGTGCTTCCATATGTATCTCCTTATATGACAAAGTTTATAAAATAACTGATATGCTTTATACAGCACCTTGTTTCTTGCTGCTTCTATCTCCTAATTTTTGGAATGCTCCAAATTCTACTTGTTCTGTTACTTCTGCTCCAATACCTGCAAATACATCTCTAAATATAGTTCTTGAACCATGCCATAAATGACCAAAGAAGAATATTAATGCAAAGTTTGCGTGTCCAAATGTAAACCATCCTCTTGGACTACTTCGAAACACACCGTCTGACTCTAGTGTAGTTCGGTCAAATTCAAAAACTTCACCTAATTGAGCTTTACGTGCATATTTTTTTACGCTAGGTGCATCACTAAAAGTTTTTCCATTTAGTTTTCCTCCATAGAAGTTGACTGTTACACCTACTTGTTCGATACTATATTTAGATTCAGCTCTTCTAAAGGGAATATCTGCTCGAATAATTCCATCTTTATCTACTAAAATAACAGGAAATGTCTCAAAAAATGCAGGCATTCTTCTTACAGTTAATTCTCTACCTTCTTTATCTTGAAATATAGGATGACCTAACCATGCTTCTGCAATGCCATCACCTTTATCCATAGGTCCAGCTCTAAATAATCCTCCTTTTGCAGGATTGTTACCAATATAATCGTAAAAAGCTAGTTTATCTGGTATTTTAGACCATGCCTCTTCCGGTGTTGCTCCTTCATTTAATGAATTTTCTACTCTTCTTTCAATTTCTTGTTGGAAGTAACCGCTATCCCATTGATATCTAGTTGGTCCAAACAGTTCTATTGGTGTTGTAGCAGAGCCATACCACATTGTTCCACAAGTTACGAAAGCACTAAAGAATACAGCAGATATACTGCTCGATAGAACAGTTTCTATGTTGCCCATTCTTAAAGCTCTATATAATCTTTGTGGAGGTCTTACTGTTAAATGAAATAAGCCAGCCAGTATACCAACAGTACCAGCGGCAATATGATGTGATGCAACTCCGCCAGGATTAAATGGATTAAATCCATCTGGTCCCCAAGCTGGTGCTACGGGTTGTACTTTTCCAGTTATACCATATCCATCAGAAATCCATATACCTGGCCCAAATAGACCAGTTGTGTGAAATGCACCAAACCCAAAACATAATAAACTAGATAGTAATAGATGAATACCGAAAATTTTAGGTAAATCTAGTGCTGGCTCTCCTGTTCTTGGATCTCTAAATAATTCTAAATCCCAATATACCCAGTGCCATATGGATGCTAAAAATAGCATACCTGATAATACAATATGAGTTATAGCAACCCCTTCAAAACTCCATAATCCAGGATTGGATACACTCTCTCCAGTAATACTCCAACCTCCCCAGGAATCTGTTACTCCTAGTCTTGCCATAAAAGGCATAACAAACATTCCCTGTCTCCACATTGGATTTAGTACAGGATCAGATGGGTCGAAAATGGCTAATTCATATAATGCCATAGAGCCTGCCCAACCAGCTACTAAAGCTGTATGCATTAAATGAACAGAAATTAAGCGGCCAGGATCATTTAATACAACTGTATGTACGCGATACCATGGTAGTCCCATTGAACGGCAATCCTCCTAATTAAGAGATATAAAGTTTTTGCTTTTCTTACTATTTTATGAATATAAACTACATAGTTATTTATTATAACATTCTTCATATTAATTAATTTCGTTTTACTCGCATTTATAAACAATAATCTTTTTTACTATACTAAAAGATATAATCGTTATAATAGTTAATAAGTAAATGCTATCTTGTATATTAAAGTTAAACCATATAGTTTCAATAATATTGGTTTTGTAATTAATAAATGGATATAAGTAAAGGCAGCGAATACTTTCTATTGCATAAGTTAGAGGATTAGTACTGGCAATTATTTGTAACCAGTATGGCATAAATGATAGTGGAGCTAGTGCAGTACTAGAAAATAATGTTGGTAAGTTAGCAATTAATATAATGGCTAAAAATTCTATATGTCCTGGTAGTATAAAAGCTAAACAGATGCTTATACTACCTATACTTAATGTAATAAGTAAAATTATAAATATAATAATAATAATTTTATTACTATTTAAGTTATTATTTCCTATAATAAGACTTGAGATTACAATTATTGATGTTTGCAAAGTAGTTATTATAGTAATAAAAGTTATAGAAGATAATATGAGAGAGTCTCGTGATTTTAGTGGTGCGACTAATAATCTATTTAAAAAACCAAATTCTCTATCAAATATTAGAGGTAAACCAGAATTAATAGCTCCTGTAAAAGAAGTAAAAACTATAATTCCAGGACTTAAAAATTGGTAATAAGTTTTATTATTTGTTAGTAAATTTACAGGTGCATTTTGAAATAAGGCACCAAATAAAATAAGCCATAATAGGGGTTGTAATATACCAGACAATAGGTTAGAAGGTCTTCTTTTGATTTGTATAAAATATCTTTGGATTAAATAAAATATTTCTTGATATATACTTGTTACGTATGAATGACATATAATTTTACTTTCTGGCTTAAAGTTTTTTTTATAGTCATTATTATGTCTTGTTAAGGTATTTATCATTATGTAAATTTTATAAATTTATTTAAAAATTTTTTGGCAGTAAATTATATTATTTTTAACATATATTACAATTATTCTCAGGTATTATTTATCTATTTTTTATATTTTATGATTTAATGTAAGTATGTAGGATATAGTATGTAATTTATTTTGTATTTAAAAAACTAATAGTGTGCTAGTTGCGGTATATAAAATATATAATATAGGGAAATTTCAGTATGACGACTTATAAAATAACTCTTAAATTAGAAGATCAAACTAATGTTGTTGAGTGTCCTGATGATCAATTTATTCTAGATGCTGCTGAAGATGCTGATATCGATGCACCTTATTCTTGTCGTGCAGGGTCTTGTTCGACTTGTGTTGGATTGATCACAAAAGGTACAGTTGATCAAAGCGAACAAAGTTTTTTAGATGATGATCAAATTGAAGAAGGTTATGTTTTGACATGTATAGCATATCCTACGAGTGATTGTGAGATTGAATTGGGTAAAGAAGAAGCATTATATTAATTATTGCATACCTAATATACAATGTTTTTGAATAACAAAGAATATAATACACAAGAAAATATATAATTATATATTTTCTTGTGTATTATATTCTTTTAGAGTTTCACTTCTATGTCTACGCCTGAAGGTATGTTAAGCTTCATTAAAGAATCAATTGTTTGTGAAGATGGTTCATATATATCGATTATTTTTGTATGTGATCGTATTTCAAAATGTTCTCTTGAATCTTTATCAACATGAGGTGATCTTAATACGCAATAAATTTTACGTTTTTTAGGTAAGGGAATAGGTCCTATAGCTTTTACTTTTGTTCTATGAGCTGTATCTATTATTGTTTTGCATGAAATAGTTAGTAAACTATGATCGTATGCTTTTAACTTAATACGTATTTTATTCTGTTCATGAAGTTTCATATTTATATTTTTATTATTTATATTTACTCAAGAATTTTAGATACTACTCCAGCTCCTACGGTTTTTCCGCCTTCACGTATAGCAAATCTCATACCTTTTTCGATAGCAATAGGATTTATTAATTCTGCAATTACTTTAATACGATCTCCAGGCATAACCATTTCTGCAGCTGATCCATCATCTGAAGTAAATTGTTTAATTGTCCCAGTTACATCAGTAGTTCTAACATAAAACTGTGGACGATATCCTGAAAAGAAAGGAGTATGTCTGCCACCCTCTTCTTTGGTTAGTACATATACTTCTGCTTCAAATTGTGTATGAGGTGTTATTGTACCTGGTTGAGCTAAAACCATACCTCGTTCAATATCTTTTTTTTGTACACCTCTTAATAATATACCAATATTGTCTCCAGCCATTCCTTCATCTAATGTTTTTTGAAACATTTCTAAACCTGTAATTGTCGTAGTTGTAGTTTCTCTTAAACCCACTATTTCAATTGTATCGCCTACTTTTATAATACCTCTTTCGATGCGTCCTGTTGCTACAGTTCCTCTTCCTGTGATTGAAAAAACATCTTCTACAGCCATTAAAAATGTTTTTTCTACGTCTCTAATAGGGGTTGGAATGTATTCGTCTACTGCATCCATTAGTGAGTGAATTTTGTCTACCCATTTATCTTCACCTCTTTGGATTGTATTATTTTGTGTTACCGTTTCTAAAGCTTTTAAAGCAGATCCTGCTACGAAAGGTATATTATCACCTGGAAAATCGTATTGTACTAATAATTCACGAACCTCCAGTTCTACTAATTCTAATAATTCTTCATCATCTACTTGGTCTTCTTTATTTAAAAAGACAACTATATTTGGTACACCTACCTGTTTAGCTAATAATATATGTTCTCTAGTTTGTGGCATGGGTCCATCAGCTGCTGATACAACTAAAATAGCTCCATCCATTTGTGCTGCTCCTGTAATCATGTTTTTAACATAATCAGCATGTCCTGGACAATCTACATGTGCATAATGACGATTATTTGTTTCATATTCAACATGAGCAGTATTAATTGTTATACCTCTTGCTTTTTCTTCTGGAGCAGCATCAATTTCATCAAATTTTTTGGCTTTTGTATTATTTGCAGCTGCTAAAGTAGCTGATATAGCTGCTGTTAGTGTTGTTTTACCATGATCCACATGACCTATTGTTCCGATATTTACATGTGGTTTATTTCGTTCAAATTTTGCACGTGCCATAATGTTGAATTTCCTTTTCTTAATTCAAAATAATTAGTGAAGCATTTATAATTTTAATAACGATAATGAGAAAATGCTTTATTGGCTTCTGCCATACGATGTGTTTCTTCTTTTTTTCTAATGGTATTACCATTATCGTTAGATGCATCTATAATTTCATTTGCTAATTTTAAAGCCATACTTTTACCTGATCTTGTATGAGCAAATTTAGTAATCCATCTCAGAGCTAAATTTGTTCCACGATATGCGCGTACTTCCATCGGTACTTGGTATGTTGAACCCCCAATACGTCTGCTTTTAACTTCTACTAGTGGGGTTGCATTACGTATAGCTTTTTCTAACACCTGTAAAGGATCGGCAGATGTTTTGTTTTGAATTATATCTAGTGCTTTATAAATAATTTTATATGCTAATCCTTTTTGACCATTTTTTAATATTCTTACTGTCAACATGTTTATTAGTTTACTGTTATATACAGGATCAGCATATATTAATCTCTTTTTAGCAGTATTACGACGAGACATATTTATGATTTTATTTTGATATTATTTATTTATATTATATTTTAGGCTTTTTTGTTCCATATTTAGACCGACTTTTTTTTCTGTCTTTTACTCCAGAAGCATCTAAAATTCCTCTAACTATATGATATCGTACTCCAGGTAAATCTTTTACACGACCACCTCTAATTAGTACAACTGAATGTTCTTGTATATTATGACCAATACCTGGTATATATGCTGTTACTTCAAAGCCTGAGGTCAATCTAACTCTTGCTACTTTTCTCAAAGCAGAATTTGGTTTTTTGGGTGTAGTAGTATATACTCTTGTACATACTCCTCTTCTTTGTGGACATCCTTTTAAAGCAGGAGATTTGGTTTTGTGACTAGATTTTTGTCTTTCGTGTCTTACAAGTTGTTGAATAGTTGGCATTATTTTATTTATATATTCATATTTGAGTGAATATTCATAATATTATAAATATTGTAATATAGCCTGTCAAACTTTGTAATTATGTATTTTATATTTATTTTAAGTCTTGGTGATTGCTTCATTCGGATTGTAAATTATACTTACGCATAAATCTTTCTACACGTCCTTCTGTATCTATAATTTTTTGTGAGCCTGTAAAAAATGGATGATTGCCTGACCAAATATCAACATGCAATTCAGGTTTTGTTGATCCTACTGTCATGATATGTTTACCATCGCAATATACTTTGCTATCGTTATACCATGTCGGATGTATATTTTCTTTTGACATAATTTATATTGATAATTTTACTCTAAATTAGAATATTAATATTAAGTTTAGCGTTTTGAGTATTGTGGTGCCTTTCTAGCTTTTCTTAAACCGTATTTTTTTCTTTCTTTTATTCTTGCATCTCTTGTTAAAAATCCTTCAGATTTTAAAGTTATGCGATTCTCTGGATTAATTCTGCATAAAGCTCTAGCAAGGCCTAATCTAATTGCACTTGCTTGACCTGTTAAACCACCCCCTTCTGTTCTTACATGTATATCGTATTCTTTGCTTAATCCTAAAGTTCTAAGAGGTTCACATGATATTCTTAAGTAATTTGGACTGAATTGTAAGTATGATTCACCTGGTAAACCATTGATAATTAGTTTTCCACATCCTGGTATTAATTTTACTCTGGCAATAGATGTTTTTCGTCTTCCTGTTCCTGAATAAATTGTTTTGGAATTTTTTGTTATAATAGTCATTTGATATATAATATTAATCTAAATCTAGTTTAATTATTTGAGGTTTTTGTGCTTCATGTGGATGTATATTTTCAGCGTATATTTTAAGTTGTTTAAATAATTGTCGCCCTAAACGTCCTTTTGGTAACATACCTTTAATAGATTGTTCTAAGATTTTATTAGGTTGTTTTGCTTGGATTTCATGAAATTTTTTTTCTTTTAATCCTCCGGGATATCCAGAATGTTTTTTATATATCTTATTTAATTTTTTTTTGCCTGTAATATTTATTAATTTTGAATTAAGTAATACAATATATATTTTGCTATTTAAATGAGGTGAATATGTAGTTATGCTTTTACCTTTTAATATTTGTGCTACTTTACTGCTTAATCTACCTAAATTTTGGTTTTCAGCATTTACAAGGAACCATTGATTATTTACTTTTATTCGAGGTATGTATGTTTTATTCATGATATATTTTTAATAATTTTTTATACAGATATTATGTTTTAAATTTTCACATAATACATATTTTTTATTTATTTTCTATATTTTTTTCTTTTGGTAAACTGATGCCTAATTTATTTTGGAGTGCTTCAATTACTTCTTCAGCTGATTTTTGACCAAAATTTTTGATTTCTAGAAGTTCTCCTTGAGAGTAATCTAGAAGATCTGAAATAGAATTAATTTGTGCTCTTTTCAGACAATTATAAGCTCTTACAGATAATTGTAGTTCTTCTATTAGAACTTGATTCATTTCTTGTTCGTATTCTTGTTCTTTATTGTCTATGTTTTTAAAGTCTATATTAGTTAAGGGATGGAATAAGTTAGTTAATATATGTGCACCTTGACTAATAGCTTCTTGAGGAGATAAGCTTCCATTTGTCCAAACTTCTAAAAATAATTTCTCTTGTATTATGGTAGGACTGACTTTTTTTTCTTCTACTATATAGTTGAATTTTATTGCTGGCATAAAAACAGCATCTATTTGTAAAAAATCTATAGATTTTTTATCAAAGCCTTTTTCTACAACTTTATATCCACTACCTTTTTCAATACGGAATTCCATTTCAAAAATAGTGTTGTTACAAATAGTTGCTATATATTGTTGAGGATCAATTACTTTAATATCTGGTGGTAAGTCAAATAAGCCAGCTGTAATAATAGCAGGCCCCTGTATACGTACTCTTCCTATTTGAGGTTTCTCGCTATAGCTTTTTAAAATGACTTCTTTAAGGTTTAATAGAATCTCTAATACATCTTCTCTTACTCCTGTAATGGTTGAAAATTCATGGTTTATACCGGCTATTCTTACAGCTACTATAGCTGCTCCTTGTAAATCTGATAGAATAGTTCTTCTTAGAGAGTTTCCAACAGTAGTACCTTGTCCTTTTTTTAGTGGCTCTAAAATAAAATGTCCATATTGTTGACGGGCACTTTCTGTTTTTGACTCTATACATTCTATTTGAAAATGAGTCATACACAATTGTGCAATATGTTTAATTATAAGTAAATGTTTTAAAATATTAATTTTAAACACGCCTTTTCTTTGGAGGTCTGCATCCATTATGCGGAATTGGAGTAATATCTTTAATTAAAGTAATATTGATTCCAGCTGCTTGTAGTGCTCTTATTGCTGTTTCACGACCTGCTCCTGGCCCATTTACCATAACTTCTGCTTGTTTTAAACCTTGATTTATAGCTTGCTGAGCTGCTTTTTCTGCTGCTATTTGAGCAGCAAAAGGTGTTCCTTTTTTAGTTCCTTTAAATCCACTTGCCCCGGATGAAGACCAAGATAGAGTAGATCCTTGAAGATCCGTAATGGTAATAATTGTATTATTAAATGTAGATTTTATATGAGCTATACCATTAATAATATTTTTTTTATATTTTGTACTATTTTTTTTTGTCTGTCTAGCCATAAGATTTTAAGTAATATAAATGAGTTGAAATTTAGTTTTTAATTATTTACGTGGAGCTTTTTTCTTACCGGCCATAGTCTTTTTTATACCTCTTTTTGTTCGAGCATTAGTTCGTGTTCTTTGTCCTCTTAATGGTAGTCCTAATCTATGTCTTCGACCTCTATAAGATCCTATTGTCATAAGTCTTTTTATATTCATAGATTCTATTCTTTTTAGATCACCTTCTACTTGGTAATCTTCACTTAAAGTTTTTCTAATTATAATAATTTGTTCATCGTTGAGTGCGTTGATTTTGATATTTGGATTGATATCTATTTTTTTTAAAATTTCTCTTGCTTTTGATTTGCCTATACCATAAATATATGTTAGTCCTATTTCTATACGTTTATTTTTAGGCAAATCTACTCCTACTATTCTTGCCATGAATGATATCCTTTTTATCTTTTATTATTTTATTTATGTTTTTGTTTATCCTTGTCTTTGCTTATGTTTTCTATTTTCACAAATTATTATTACTTTTCCGTGTCTACGTATAATTCTGCATTTGTCACATATTTTTTTAACGGATGCTCTAACTTTCATTGGTTTTGATTTTTATCCTTACTACTATATTTATTATTTAAATTTATTCCATTATATTATCATATTGTTGTGATATTATATATGTTTGAATTTGTTTAGCTGTATCAATTGCTACACCTACTAAAATTAATAATGACGTTGTACCTAATCCTTGTAATAAATTTATATTAGTTATTTGAGCAATTAAAGATGGAATAAAGGCTATTATAAATAAACATAAACCTCCTATTAATGTTAGTCGATTAAGTATTTGTTTTAAATATATAATTGTATTTGATCCAGGTCGAATTGAAGGGATACTTGCTCCCATTTTTTTTAAGTTTTCTGCTATATCTTCTGGATTTAAAACAAGTGATGCATAAAAATAACTAAAAGTAATAATTAATAAACCATATGTTGGAAAATATAAAATATTACCAGGTAAAAATAAGTAAATTATATTATTTAATATAGATGTCTGTATATTGTTTTTTATATATATCGGAAGTGTCATTGTAGCTGAGGCAAATACAATAGGCATAACTCCCCCTTGATTAAGTTTTAATGGTATGTAGCTTTGAGGATTTAATTCATTGATCTTCCCTAACTGTCTTGCTGATACAATTGTTACTTTTCGTTTACCTTCTTGAATCATTACATTGATAATTAAGGTTATTACAAAGATAATAAAAAATAAGGATCCTATTATAATTGTGTCTTTATTATGAATATTAAGTTTGTAGTTTTGTAAGCTCTTAGGTATACCTGAAATGATATTTTGAAAAATTAATAAAGAAGGTCCATTACCTATGCCGTGTTCCGTTATAAATTCTGAGCACCACATTATAATCATTGATCCAGTTGTTAAAGCTATGCTGCAATCTAATATGAAATAGTAGCTCCAATTAAATACATAAGGTTTTATCCAAAGTGATATTCCAACACTTTGAATAATTGCCCATATTAATGTGAAATATCGTGTTATTTGTGTAATTTTTTGTCTTCCAGATTCTCCTTCTTCTTTTTGTAAATTTTCTAATTCAGGTATGATTTTTGTTAAAAGCTGCATCATGATAGATGCGTTGATATAGGGTACAATACCTAAAGCAAAAATTCCTATAGTCGAAAACCCTCCTCCTGAAAAAATATTTAAAAAATTGATGAGTCCATTTTGATTTAATGTATTATCTAGTGCATTATGGTCTATTCCTGGTATTGGAATGAATATACCTAATCGTGCTAAAATTAAAATCATTAATGTAACAACAAGTTTTTGTTGTAATTCATTTGCTGCTTTCATTTGCTATTTATAATGTATTAAGATATTTTATAATTTTATAATTTGTATAGCTGTACAACATCTATATCTCGATTTTCAGCAGCTTCTTTAAATGTTTTTAATTGACTTAATGCATTTAGTACAGCACGTGCATTATTTAGACTATTACTTGATCTTAATTGTTTAGCTAAAATATTTTTAACTCCTGCTAGTTCTAAAACTATTCGAGTAGAACCACCAGCAATAACGCCAGATCCCATAGCAGAGGGTTTAATAATCACTTTTGCAGCTCCTGATATACCTTCTATTGGGTGTGGTATAGAATAAGATTTTGTTAAAGGAATATGAATTATATGTTTTTTAGCATCACTGACACCTTTTTTGACTGCACCTATAACATCGCTTGCTTTACCTATACCAACTCCAATTTGTCCTTTTTCATTTCCCACTACTAAAATAGCTCTAAAACTTAACTTTTTACCACCTTTAACAACTTTTGTAACTCTTTTGACTTGTACAACTTTTTCTTCCCAATTTTGATCTTGCTCTTTATTTTTAGTTGATTTTTTTTTCATATATTATATGAGTGTTAAAATTTGATACCTTCTTCTCTTGCAGCTTCTGCTAAAGCTTTAATTCTACCATGATATATTCTATTTTGACGATCAAAAACTACTTCTTTTATACCAAATTTTTTTGACTTTTGAGCTATGTCTTGACCTACAATCCTTGCAGCAGCACAACTATTTGACGATGTTATATTTTTTTTTAGATTGATACTGATAGTAGAACTACTAAGAATGGTTTTATTTTGAGAGTCATTGATGATTTGTGCATATATATGTTTATTAGATCTAAATACACAAAGTCGTGGGCGATAATTAGTACCTAATATATGTTTTTTTGCCATTGTTAATATATTTATTTACCTGCTTTACCTACTTTTAATATAATCTTTTCATTAATATATCTGATACCTTTACCTTTGTATGGTTCAGGTGGTCGTACCGATCTTATTTTGGCAGCTATTTCTCCGACAAGTTCTTTGTTTATCCCTTTGACAATAATATTTGTATTATTTTCTACATTAATGATTATACTCTCGGGAGGTTCAATAATTACGGGATGACTGTATCCTACATTTAGTATTAAGTCTTTGCCTTGTATTTGTGATCTATAGCCAACTCCTTGAATGGTTAATTTTTTTTCAAAACCTTGAGATACTCCTATAATCATATTATTTATTAGAGTTCTAGATAGTCCATATAATTTTTGTGTTTCTTTATTTTCATTAATTTTATATAATTTGATTTGATTATTATACGGTTCATATTTGATTGATAAATGTTTTGGTAATTTATATGATAATTTACCTTTAGGGCCTTCAATATTTATATTATTTTCTTGAATATTAATATTAATATTTTTTGATACACTAATGGGCTGTTTTCCTATTCTAGACATTGTTCTCTTTTAATTATTTTTACCATATATAACATAATATTTCTCCACCTAATCCATAATGTCTTGCATTATGATCAGACATTACTCCTTTTGATGTAGAAATGATAGCAATTCCGATTCCACCGAGAACTTTGGGTAATTCTTTATGGTTTGCATATACTCTTAAGCCAGGTTTACTAATACGTTTTAGTGCAGTGATAACAGGTTTATTATTTTTACCTTTATATTTTAAGGATATTAGTAAGTATTGATTTGTATTTTCGCCTATTTCTTCGAATTTATATACAAATCCTTCATCTTGTAATACTTTTACTATGTTTCTGGTCATTTTTGTTGCATATACTTGAACAATTTTGTGTTTTGCTAAGTTTGCATTTCTAATACGGGTTAGTAAATCTGCAATGGTATCATTAATCACTTTTTTACCTCTTATTGATACTAATATATTTATATAGTTATTATATTTATTCTTTGAAAGGCATACCAAATTTTTGTAAAAGTGCTAATGCTTCTCTATCATTTTGGGCCGTAGTAACTATCGTAATATTCAATCCTCTAATTTTATCTATATCATCATATTGAATTTCAGGAAAAATTATTTGTTCTTTTAAACCTAAATTATAGTTACCTCTACCATCAAAATTTTCACGCTTTATACCTCTAAAGTCACGAATTCTTGGTAAAGCTAAGTTAATTAATTTATTAAGAAAATCATACATCTTATCTTTTCTCAATGTTACCATTAAACCAATGGGTACATTTTCGCGTATTTTAAATCCGGCAATAGCTTTTCTAGATTTTGTGATTTTCGGTTTTTGACCTGTAATTAATTTAATTTCATTGATATTTTTTTCTATAATTTTTGTATTATTTGCAGCTTCTCCTAATCCACGATTAATAGTTATTTTTATTAGCTTTGGTATTTCATGTATATTATTATAATTAAATTGTTTTTGTAATTCTTGACAAATTTTATTGTTGTACAATGTTTTTAGTGAGTTTTCCATCTTGAATTTAGTAACTAAATAGTTTCATTATTTTTTTTTAAAACTTTTTGTTTTTTGTTGTTAATGTTTACAGTAGTAGAGTAACGACTAGCTATTTTATTTTTTGTACTATATAACATAACTTTCGAGCTATGTATAGGCATTTCAGTTCTTATAATTTTACCATTATTTACTTCTTTCTGTGGTTTAATATGTTTTGTGCGTATATTAATATTTTCAACAATAATTTTACTACTTTTGTGTAATATCCTTATAATTTTTCCTATTTTTCCTTTATCATTACCAGATATAACTTGTACAATTTCTCCTGTCTTAACATGCATTTTTTTTTGTTTCTTATTGTTTTTCATTACACGACCTCTGGAGCTAATGATATAATTTTTGCAAAATGTTTATCTCGTAATTCTTTTGCTATAGGCCCAAATACTCTTGTTCCTCTAGGATTGTTTTCCTGATTTATGATAACTGCTGCATTATCATCAAATCGAATACTCATGCCATCATCGCGTCGTAAAGTTTTTTTAGTTCTTACAATAACAGCTCTAATAATATCCGATTTTTTAATAGGCATATTGGGTAGAGCATCTTTTACAACTCCTATAATTATATCTCCTATATTAGCATAAGAGGGATTATTAGTACCTAATATTTGAATGCACATAATTTTTCGTGCACCACTATTGTCTGCAATATTTAAATAGCTTTGTGTTTGTATCATTTGTTTAGTATTTTTTCTATTAGTATCCAGCGTTTTTTCTTGCTTAATGGTCTATATGATTCTATTTTTACTATATCACCTATGTTACAAATATTAGCTTCATCATGTGCATAATATTTATTCGTTTTTGTAATGATTTTTTTGTATTTTTTGTGCTGTATTTTATGTCTTACAGCTACAGTAATTGTTTTATTCATTTTATTACTTATAACTGTTCCTATTGTTTGTTTTTTATCCATGTTTTAATATGAATTATTGATTTATTAATTTGTTCTGTATTGTTAATAATTGAGCTATTTGATGTTTTTTATGTTTAAATAAATGCGGTTTTATATTTTGTCTAGTAGATTTTTGTAATTTAATTTGAAAAATTTCTTTTTTTAATTCAATAATTTTAAATTTGATTTCTTGTGCACCAAGATGTTGAATATCTTTTATTTTTGGTAAAGACATATTATATATTTTTTATTTTTAATTTATTTGGTTTTGTTATAAACTTTGTTTTTACAGGTAATTTATAAGACGCAAGTTTCATCGCTTGCTTGGCTGTTTGTTCAGATACTCCAGCGATTTCAAACAATATGTGGCCTGGTTTAATAACAGCAACCCAATATTCTGGAGCACCCTTTCCTGATCCCATTCTTGTTTCAGCTGGTCTTGCCGTAATAGGTTTGTCAGGAAACACTCTAATCCATAATTTACCTCCTCTTTTTACGTATCTTGTAATAGTTCTTCTGGTAGCTTCAATTTGTCTGGCGGTTAGCCATACAGGCTCCAAAGTTTGTAAGGCATATTCTCCAAAAGCTATTTGATTTCCTTTGCTTGCTCGACCTTTCATGCGATTACGATGTTGTTTACGAAATTTCGTTCTTTTTGGACTTAACATATTTCTATAAAAATTAATATTAAAATATTATTCTAGGTTATATTTTGCAATATTTGGTATTATTTACATGATATATTTTCTCCTTTAAATATCCATACTTTTACTCCTAAAATGCCATAGATTGTTTGTGCTGTCTTATATGCATAATCTATATTTGCTCTTAAAGTTTGTAAAGGAACTCGACCTTCTCTAATCCATTCACTCCTTGCTATTTCAGCTCCATTTAGTCTCCCAGAAACTTGTATTTTGATGCCTTGATTTTTAGCCTTTTGAGATCTTTGAATTGCTTGTCTAATTGCTCTTCTAAAAGCAATTCTTTTTTCAAGTTGTTGTGCTATAAATTCAGCTATTAGTGCAGCTTCTTTATCTGGATCCGGAATTTCTATTAGATTGATTCTAATTTGTGTATTATTCTTTAATACAGTCTGTAAGTCTTTTCTTAGTTTATCTAAGCCATTACCCATTTTTCCTAAAATAATTCCTGGCCTAGCCGTATGTATTTGTACTTCTATTTGATCTACTTTTCTGTCTATATGCAGTAGAGCAATGCTAGCATTATGAAGTTCATTTTCTATATAATTTCTTATTATATAGTCTTTTTCAGCCAATTTTGAGTACGATTTCATGTTAGAAAACCAAGAAGATTTGTGTTTTTGTGTGATGCCTATTCTAAATCCTAATGGATGTGTTTTTTGTCCCATTTTTTTATATATATTTAAATTAGAATTAGATCGTAAATAAATAAATTTATTTATTTACTAGATTTATTGTTATATGACACGTTGGTTTATGTATAGCAAATGCTCTTCCTTGTGCTCTTGGTTGGAATCTTTTCAGTTTTGGTCCTTCATTAACAAATGCTGTTTTAATGACTAAATTATTTTTGTCCCATTTGCGATTAACTGCATTATTACCAGCTGATTCTAATATTTTTTTTATGATTTTACAGGGTTTATATGGCATAAATTCAAGTATTAATATTGCTTCTTGATATTTTTTGCCTCGAATCTGGTTTAAAATTCTACGTGTTTTATGTGCAGATAAGCGTAAGTATTTACCTATAGCTTTAGCTTCCGTTATTTCAGTAGTCATAATTTTATCTTTTAGTTTTACGATCGCTTTTTATATGGCTTTTAAAGTTTCTAGTAGGTACAAATTCTCCTAATTTATGTCCTACCATTTGATCAGATATAAATATAGGAAAATATTGTTTTCCATTATAAACAGCTATGGTATGACCAACCATATTAGGAATAATAGTAGATGCTCTGGACCAAGTTTTAATAGTTTTTTTTGAGTTTTTTTGATTTAATTTTTCTATTTTTTGTAATAGCTTAAATTCTATGTATGGGCCTTTTTTTAAAGATCTAGACATAATAATAGAGTATAAAAGTTTTATTTTCGTTTACGTAATATATATCTATTGCTGTATTTTTGTTTTTTTCGAGTTTTTTTACCTAGTGCTGGTTTGCCCCATGGAGTGACAGGATATGGTTTGCCTATAGGAGAGCGTCCTTCTCCACCTCCATGTGGATGATCTATCGGATTCATTACGACTCCTCTTACTTTGGGTCTTTTACTTAACCATCTATTTCGTCCAGCTTTACCTATATTAATATTACTAGCATCAATATTGCCAACTTGACCGATAGTAGCAAAGCATTCTACTCTAATTAGCCTTACTTCACTTGATGGCATTTTTAGCGTAGCAAAAGAACCTTCTTTAGCTACTATTTGTGCATATGTACCAGCTGCTCTAACAATTTGTCCGCCTGTAAATGGTGTTAATTCAATATTATGAACAGCTGTACCTAAAGGTATAGACGATAAAGGCAAGGCGTTACCTACTTCTAATGGTACATCTTTACCTGATATTACTGTTTGACCTAAATTTAATGATCTAGGATGTAAAATATATCTTTTTTCTCCATCTTCATAGTGTAATAATGCTATCCTTGCATTTCTATTTGGATCATATTCTATGCTTGCAACTTTAGCTTTTATATTGAATTTATTTCTTTTAAAATCAATTATTCTATAAAGTTTTTTATGTCCTCCTCCTCTATGCCTAGCTGTAATAATTCCTTTATTATTGTGTCCTTGTTTACGATGATTTTTTACTAATAGCGACTTTTCTGGTTTATTTGTAGTGATTTCTGCGAAAGTTGATACAGTTCTATTTCTTGTTCCAGGAGTATATGCTTTGTATAAACGAATAGCCATTTTATGAATTTTATCTAAATAACAACAATATTATTAATTGTCTACAAATAGTTCTATACGATATGGATCGTAAAGTTTTACAATAGCTTTTTTATATTTACTTTTATATCCAATGTATTTTCCTACACGCTTTTTCTTTGGTTTTATATTGATTGTATTGATTTTTTGAATTTTTACATCAAATAGTTGTTCAATAGCTTCTTTAATATCTAATTTATTTGCTTTGGTTTCAACAGCAAAACAATATTTATTGTCTTCAATCATTTGAGTTGTTTTATCTGTTAGTATAGGATATTTGATAATATCTATTAAAGTTTTTTGAGGTATTTTTTTAGTCATTATATATTTTTTGAATAATGTCTAGAGCATCTGTAGTCATTAATATATTTTCTGCTTTTAATAACGATACAATATTTAAATGATTAGCTGCTATTAATTCTACATTTTTTAAATTACGAGTAGACAAATATAAATTATATGTTTTTTTTCCTACAATAATTAAAATATTATTTTGTTTATTTACATTTAAATTATAATTATTTAAAGTGCTTATTATTAATTTAGTACTTGGTTTTTCTAAATTATTTGTTATATAGTCTGTTACTACTGTCTTTTTAAATTTATTGTATAGGATTATACGTAATGCTAATTTCTTTTCTTTTTTGTTTATTTTTTTTTTGTATTTTATGGTGCGTGGTCCAAAAATTATACCTCCTCCTTTCCATAAAGGTGATCTAATAGAGCCTGCTCTTGCTCTACCTGTGCCTTTTTGTTTCCATGGCTTTTTACCTCCTCCTTTAACTTCACTACGCGTTTTAGTATGTGCATTACCTTGTCTGCAATTATATAATTGGTTTATTAATGCACGATGAATAATGTACATATCATGATCATCGTTTTTATTTAATTGTAATGTAATTTCTTTTTTATATTTTATTTTTTTATCTTCATATGATCTAATCGAATATATTAATTGTTTTTCTATGTTCATAAATTTATTTTTGATAAATACTAACAATATTTCCACTTTTTCCAGGTACACAACCTTTAATTGCAATGGTATTATTTTCTGTATTGATGTCTAAAATATGAATGTTTTTTATGGTAACTTGTTTGCTGCCCATTCTACCTGCCATTCTCTTTCCTAAAAATACTCTTCCTGGAGTAGTTCCTGCGCCAATTGATCCTGGTTGTCTATGGTTTTTTGAACCATGAGACATAGGACCTCTGCTGAAGTGATGTCTTTTTTGATAACCAGTAAAACCTTTACCAATACTAATTCCAGATACAGAAATTTTTTGATTAATACTTAAATCATTAATTGTAATGTTTTGACCAATTTTAAAATTTTGTGATGAATGAATTTTATATTCTTTTAAGTATTTTAAAGGAGCAATTTGCCATTTCTTAAAATTTCCAATTTGAGCTTTACTTAGCTTTTTAATTGAAACATTTAAATATCCTATTTGAATAGCTTCGTACCCATGAGATTTTTTATTTTTGATATCTGTTATAGTACAAGGCCCCAGTTCTAAAATAGTCACAGGTATTGCTTTTCCCTCTGGGTTGAAAATTTGAGTCATTCCAATTTTTTTACCCAATAATCCAATTGTCATTATAATTGGAATCTCCTTAATTCGATAAAATTTTATTTGTCAGCTATATATATTTATATTATATGATATATTTATTATCTGTTAATTTTATAAAATTTTCAAGTTGGTTATTGTATTACCATTTATATAAGTACGGTAATTACCACTTTATTAATTAATTAACATAGT